TTGTTCACATTCAACTTCCTTACCTAAAAAAACCATGAGCCCTATAAAAATCTCGCTTATCTCCAAGGTTCACCCAATGAAGACGCTGGCATAGAGATTTGACGCATCCCTTTGTATAGTAAGCTTTTCAATCGGTAAGGTACTCTAGGGCCCGGGCTCACATGCCTTCTGGTCAAGGGTAGGGATCCCTTTCTTCTTTTTCACCTTTGAGAGCTGCACTGGCTATCAGGCCTAATAACTCAATAGGAGTACAGTCCTGATTCTTGGTCATTGGTTGCCAGGAGCGAAAGAGGCAGGAAAGATAGGACCTGGAACGAAGGAGAGTGAAGAAAGTTTCATTTCTCTCTATTAGTGAAAGCGGAATCCAAGTTGGATATGAGTAGAAGTGATCTGCCCCTCTAACTATCAATTTCAGGCAGGAAGAAGTACATTGGGCTTGATTCTGGCTCAGTTAAGCTGAATAGGTCCAGTCCAGGGGACAAAGAAATAGGAAATGCTATGTAACCGAACTCTCTGATAACAATAGCCCTCCGTCGAAATTTTAGATCGGATTGATCAAATGAGAAATGGCTGAGAGCTAGGTGTAGCCTGATCTCTCTACGGTTGGTTTGCTTGAACTTGTCAAGCCGTATAAAGGCGAGCAGTCCTTATAGCAGTAGCAAACGGCCTACTTATAGCCCTTAAAGCATCGAAGAGATTATGGCTTGAGAAAACTGTTCCTAAAACACCTCAACATAATGGAGTTGCTGAGAGAATGAACCGCACTATTGGTGAAATAATTCGGTGTATACTCTCTCATGTTAAACTGCCTAAATCCTTTTGGGGTGAAGCAGTGAGAACTGCAGTGGATTTGATCAACCTTTCTCCTCTTCAGTTCCTCTTAAAGGTGATGTGCCAGAAAGGGAGTTTGAGGTTTCTTTATATAGGATTCGCCTTTGAGGTTGTTACAGAATCGATTGTTCAAGAAGGAGCTCTTACTGTTTTCGCCTTTTTCGCTGCTCTAGATGCTATCGAATCGGATTGATGCAGAAAGGAGTAGGTGCATTGATGCCGCAAATCCGATGTTAGCAAGAACTGGTACGAATGGCATTGATGCATCGAATGCCCTCTTTGACGGGGTTGTGCAAGAAGCCGATTATTCGACCATCTTTTCCAATAGTGCCATTTAATTGATGCTATCGAAGAAGAAGGAAGGCAATGAAAAAGGGTCTTTGACTCGCGGGTCAGACTATTTCAAACTATGCTAGCCCGCTCGGGCCTCCCCTGTCACGTATGGGGATCCCCTTCGCTGCATTGCTTCACTTCTTTCATTTAGCTACTCTTCATTCTTTTACCCTAAAAGGTCGGTCAACCGCTAATAGATCAAATTCGGAGGGGGTGAACGCCATCTAATCCGAATGGGAAGTTTGGAGCAATCGATTCTTTCTCATGTACGGCTAAGCCTTGCAGGTAATTTCAGTCTGGACCCCCGAGTGATGGTAAAGCGCAGTCAGCCGAGACCCCTGGCAGAGGAAAGAGTCTTGAGGAGTCCAACGTTCGGCCAGGCATAATTATTCGTGCCCACTAATCGGTTTACTCGCCCGCCACCCACCAATCGAATTCCCGTCTCTCTCCTTTTTCTATTTCTTTCATCTACTAGCTGAGATCGGTATCACGTTTTCAGATCCATCCCATCCTTCCGGCTAGCCAACCACTTCTCGACTCGTAGTTCCTATCCCCGGCTAGGGACATTGAATCAGCTAGGAGATCTGTTTCCGGTTCCCATCCATAGGAGAGTGACGGATAAGGGGGCGCTAAGGATGAGGGAATCAACACAACAAACGGAGCTTGACTATAGTAGCAACATCGTCGATCATGAAACATCATCAATCATGACATCTCGGGCGTTTCTTCGAAGGAGCCTCATCCCCTCCCCCTTAATGAAATAGTAATATTCCATCAAACATCCATAATAGGCAAAGTAATAGGGAGATGTTTCAACAACATGTGAACTTCTTGCAACAAATACATTCTTTGTCACAGGATCATTATCTCCTCTATCATTCGGCCTGTGAAAATGCCTTTTGCAGAAGTGGCATCTAATTCTTGCCTCTTCACACCTGGTACACATGCATATGCTTTACTTGCAAATATCTCGAAGTGACCGCTACCCCCCATTGGTCATAAGGAGTAAGCGCTTCAGTAGGAACTCTATTCGAAGCATAAGTGATAGTATTAATAGCTCCAGCCCACTAATACTTAGGATAGTTTAGAGCGAGCAACATGGAATGGACCAGTGAGATCACTATGAATCCACTCAGGGGGACAGCTCTCCAACTACATCCTTTGGGAAAGGAGGACCAATGCATTTCACCTTTAATGCAATCATCACAAGAGGGAGAGTTCTTTGCTTCGTTCGGGTGAACCAAGCACAACACCTTATGCATATCACTAATTCTTTCCATCTCGATGTCCTCTTATGCCATAACTTCGTAGCATTCTCGATATGAGTCGAGAAACTCAAGTTCTTGGCCCTATTTCGGTTGGGCACATACAAGCTTACTAAATTCCCTGTGCTAAGGTTTCTCCATGCGCATCTCAAATCCATTCGCCATTAATTCCTTTGAAGAATGATTCGTACCCCCCAACTAGTCGTATGGGGTGAGTTGGGAGCATGACAAAAGAAAGATTATTCTTTGGCCAATAACACATCATGAATAACAAGTTCGTTCATTGTACCTTACCTAATGTTTGTTGCCATATAAGAGCCTCAGCCTCTATGCATGAATCATCACGAGATATACTATGGATCGCTAGTTGGGGTGGGCAGACCATTTATGATCGAGTGAGGCTTACAACTAAAGGTGCAGGTTTGATAGGGAATGAGCGGATGGCGGAGGGACGCAAGTGACTCGAGGGTCTCGTGGTGAAGCGGTCCAAGATCATTACAAGCGGGGCCTACCCGGGTGCCGAAAGCAGAATCTCGACATTTTTTCCGCGGTATTGTACCATTCCAATTCGTAGGATCTTGACATCTAAGTTGCTGGATTGTCTCATTCGCAGGTCGTTCTATGGGAGCCATCATATCATACCACGACTATTATGTACTCCCTCTAAATAGAACTACCGAATCGTTTTTTTCTGCGATAGTTTGAGCCGTGGTCAAGCTTTCCGCCAACTTGAGCGTATATAATAATAATAAAAATAAATCACCCTTTTCCGGAAGAAGAGGAAATAAGACTCGAGTTTCTGAAAATGTTTTAAGAGGGAGAAGTTCATCCCATTTCATTTAGGCGAGAGGGAGGAAGATGAAGATTATCGATAGGAACAGCCTGTTGCTTCAGCAGTTGACTCAGCGGTTTACCTTGCTTACCCGGAACCAATTGAAGCATAACCCCCACCAGCAGCATGGGTGGTGGAGACACTGGCAGGAAAAGTTCCTGATCCTCCAGTCGATCCACCAACACCAGCAGTGGAAGTAGCACCAACAGCAGGCTTTGCATTTGCACCACCGGTACCAGCCTCAGCCATTGACCCTGAGCTACCCGCCGTTCCAGCCCCTGCTTCCCCTCGCTTGGTCCCCGTCCCATCAGTAGCATCCTAGCCAGCAGTAGTAGACCCAGCATCGGTAGCGGAGCTAGCAGCCCTTCCACTGACTTTGAGTGAGTGTTCAGGAGGAAATGAACCAATGTCTAACTTATTGTCTCAACGGGGGTTGCACTTCGACTATGGCTTCTGGTCCAAGAACGACTATTCGGCTTACGAAAGGGTATGAGCTACACTTTTTCCAGGGTAGACAAAGACGAGTAGGGCTGGCTGATCGGCCAAATCCTATGTTTTCGGACTTCTTTGTCCCGGCCACCCCGATGGAATCCACTATTCAATTGACTTGACGAACGGGACTTTCTTCCCCGCTCCACCCGACTCTGACCTTCCTTACTGACTTGCTAATAACTCATTGAGGAAAGCCATTCATCGCGGCCTTGCTGGTCACGCCCGTGATTTACCGCTTCCTCTTATGGCTAGGGATCCATCTTGGCAGGAGAAGGAGTTGGAACCTTTGGCAGTGGTGGACGACTCTTTCACAGGGGTAGCGTCAAAAAGAGGAGTCGAAGAGCACTAAGTAGGTGGTGACGTCATGACTCACTCATTTTTTAGGACTGCAAATCGACTCATAGCCACCATCCCTCCCGGAAGAGAGGACGAGGGACCATGTCTGGTACCAGGAGTCGAGCCAAAGGAAGCAAGCAATAGATGACTCAAGGTTGTTGTTTTCGATCTGGGTAAGGCTTCGCTTCGCTATTCATATGGGTGTGGGAGGTGGGGTGACGCTCTGCTTTCTAAATGCCTCTTGTCTTAGCTCCACCAGCAGGAAAAACAATTCATGTACATCAACAAAGGGTCATACCTTAAGGCGCCTTCGAGCTCAAAAAGGGTGGATGCTTGCGCGCCCTAGAGACGAATAGTTGGGCCTTGCACGAGTGAGATGCATTCCATATACCAATATTGGGGATAAGGGTTCCCCAAGTCGACGGGTTCTAAGAGGAAGCCCTATGCGAGTACCTCCCTACGGTTATCTGCCTAAAATGGAAGTCAATCCTGTGGAGCCTTAAACCTCCGGTCTCTTTCTCGTAGGTTGTTATTGGGGCCTGCGCTGCTAACATGCACCCCAGAGGCTGGGTTGCCGTTTCAGTATCCTTAGGATTAAATGCTGAATCCGAATCCGATAGCGCCAGTTCATAGATAATCTTAGTTAGATTGTAGCATGTGTGGCGCAGGTGTCACTCCCCCGCATCCCGATTGCTGGTTTTAAATAAAAAGAAAGTCGTGGGTCGGGTTTTTCGTATCGAACAGGATCGGCCTTCTTTGTACTGAAAGTGGAGATATGGTGCCACCAACCCGAGATCCATTACTAAAGGGTAGTCTACGAGGTCCGGCCCTTCCCAATCCTTTCTTTGAAGAGGTCATTCTTTGATCTCCTGCCTCTGGATTGCCTACGAAAGAAAAATGGGGACATAGGAACTCCAGACCCGGCCTTTCCTGAGAGTAGTGTGCCTATATCTATAAGTAAGTAGGTTCCTCGAAGCCCGGTAAGCCCGACTGCTAGACATTCATAGTTAGGTTAGCGCGGTAAGCCGGACAGTTGCTAGTAGGAGTGCTCTGATAGTAGCTGGATATTTCGTGCAACAAATAGAAGTGAGTTTTGACATAGAATAGGAATACTGGCTCTCTGCCCGAGTGAATTAGAAGGGATCGAAGCTTCTGTTTCTATGAGAATCCCGCCCAGATGAAAGATCATACGCGCTGCCCTCGATAAGCTTCATGAAAATAAGGCTATGCATAGAAGCCACTTAGTAAAGAGGGAAGCCATTGAACAGAAGGCGTGGTCATTAATGAGCAGGGAATAGGCTTTTGTGACAAGAAGCTTTATAGTTAGACCGGATGTTTTCTTCAAAGGAAAGGCTATGTACATAGAAGCCGGGTAAGCAGGTAACGGGAAAGCATTTGTAGTCGAAAATGAATAAGGAGCTGGCTTTCCTTCAAGTAAGTGGTCTTTATGAGAAACGGTGTAATTCACTGCTATAAACGACAATAACAAGTTGGGGCCGATGTTTGATAAGAATGCTGCTTATTGATAGCCCAGCCGGTTTTGAAAAACCTTTCTCTATCACTGACTGGTATAGCTCTCTCCAAAGAAAGCTCGTCGAAGTGCTTACATAAAGAAAACATTTGTAGGTTCTCTATCTCATATAAAAAATTGTACCATGCTCGTGAGCCCATATGATTTCTGTTTTTTGTATTTCAGGAAAAGCCAATGTTTTTACTTCAACAAACCATAAGGAATGCCATGCCAAACAAAAAATGGATTAGTCACACCTTTGTAGATGTACCGAGAACTGATGATGAAAAAAAAGAACTAATAAGATTTTGGGATAAGTTTTACACATGTTTATTGACAAAAACTAACATTTGTGAAGAATCGAATAAGAGTAAATCAGGGCTGTATAAGGATGAAGTGTTCGATATTTTGGAGAATGCTAAAGCTAAGTTACCATTAAGCGAAGAAGAATTACGTAAGATCCAAACGCAAATTGAGGACCAGACTATGTTGTTCGATGAGATATCTATCTTTAAGAGTGTTCCCAACATAATAAGAATCTTAATCAGGAATAATGAGGTAAGTGCTAAGGATTATCTCAGGGCTCGGTTACAGGATAAGGATAATATTGAATTGCTTTCAGTGTTCGGTCAATATACGATTGAGGCTATAATAGTTCATGTACTAGCTATTTTATTTAACATAGTTGAATATAACGCAATAATTCGTGTTGCTTCTTTGGTTGAACGACTAGAGTCTAGTGTCCGGATACAAGCTTCATTATTTAAATCCCGCAGGTGTAAAAAATCTATTGCAACGGATGAAGTTTTTCAAGTGAAGAAGTCTGGTATGGAGAGGAAAAAAAGATCAAAATTGGAGATGATGTATCCCATTGGTACCTACTTAGTTCAATTCATGGAGGAAAGGGAATTGATCACTTTAATGAATGATTTGAGCGGGAATGTTCGAGTGAAGAAAGGATCTTATTATCTTCCAAGCCATCTCTACGCTGTCTGCAACTTTGATATCTCATTACTTCCGATCAAGCTCAACCTGCCTATGGTATGCCCACCTCAAGATTGGACGAGTGCCTGCCCGCCGGGTGAAAAACCTAGAAACCTGTCCGATCTATCAGGTGGTTACTTAAGTGGGCCGACAGGGGAAATATATGATCGTTACCGCCTGTTAAGTTCTGGTAACATTAATCATTTTTATATAGATATTAGTAGAAGGGGAAATTACGAGAATCTGTGTGGTGTAATGAACAAGCTGCAGCGTCAGCCCTTTCAAATCAACAGTGATTGTTTGAAATTGATTCAAATGAATGAGGAGAAATTAGTTGAATCTGGTCTTCTCATGCCAAGATTTCTTGCCTCTATTAATATAAAAGATGTATCCATCTTACTTAGATCGTTTCACATGAATGATGAGGTTATTAACCAATTATGTAGCTTTAGCGAATTGTTACAAACATTATGTAAGAATATACAGCGTTCTCGTTATGAGAATATGATTATCAAGCTGGCAATAGCCTACGATGGTTATAAATTTTATTTGCCGGCCTTTCTCGACTTCCGAGGTCGAATCTACCGCAGTGGGGTCTTGCATTTCCACGAGCGTGATCTATCAAGAAGCCTGATCCTCTTTGCAGATGATTGCAAATCAGAGAACAATTTTAACATAAACCACGATTTTGTCGCAGCAGTAGTCTTCCATTACAAGTCTTTCGTCTCTGTCAAGGAGGCAGTAGAGTGGTATTGTGACAATATATCGCAGATGGATAAATTTCCGTTCGTTCAGAAGGCAAAACGCCCCTTTCAGTTCCTCGCCAATATTTGTGGAATCTCCACTAAAAAATTGAACGTTCTTACGAACACCCCTATTACCCAAGACGCGTCAGCGAGTGCATATCAGATCATGAGTTACTTTTTGTTGGATGAAACCATGGCAAAGAGAACGAATCTCATCCCATCTTCTGATGGAAAAATTCAAGATGTTTATTCTTTCATCCTCGAAGAGCTCAAGGTGTTCATGAAAGCTGAACTGGAAGGTAATCTCTCAACGATAGTTTGCAATCTCCTCACTCGTAAGGTAGTCAAAGGTATCTTTATGCCTATTATCTATGGCAAAACTTTAATGAGCATTGCCAGCGATCTAAAAGACATTCTCTCTCACTTCATCACTCATAAGGAATGCTTCGATGTTGCCTCTGTCTGCTTAAAGTTCTGGAGGACGAAATATCAGGGCATGGAATGCCTGATCCGGTTGATCCGCCATATAGGCTGGATCGCGTCAGCTAGGGATACCCCAGTTTTCTATAGAGTGCCTTACTTTTCCACGGTACAGGATTATATGATTATGGAGCCAATAAATATATGGGTTTATAATAAACTTCATAAGAAGAGGCGTCGGGTTACTCTCAGAGTTTCTTCTTCTAAGAGAGATCGTAGGAAGACAGAAATCTCTACATTCGTAAACTTCATCCATCAGAGGGATGCCTATATTGCAATGAGTGTAGTAGAAGATATGCTTTATATGGGTGCGCCTATATACACAGTACACGACAACTTTATAACTACAGCTCAATATAGCCATTTAATACCAATGATTTATAGCAAGGCCTTTCGTGACATGGGCCCTCCACTTTCAATCCTCAACGAGTTCATCTATATGAATGTTATTAAACCAATTGTCATAAAGGAGTCTGAAGGACCAAATGAGGAAGACTTAACCAATCGGTTAATCTCAAAAGATATGCTTCATTATTACTTAAAGGCTAATGTACCAGAGAACATCAGCAAGAAGATGATGGCAACTTGGGAAGAAAGGATCACGGGAATACTGACCTCTTACGAGAACTATACTCGTAATGTATGCGGTGAGTTTAAATCCCCTATTGGTGGTTGGGAAGCTCATAATCAAAAGTGGGAGAAATTCAGCTTAAAGCTAAGAAAAGAGGTGGGAAATCCTTATTTCTGCGTACACTATTAAGTATGAAGCATAAGATGATGGCATACACTACAGACAGCGCTACTACTGGACTGTTATTGAATCGCTTGAATCAAAAGATTGAACAAACAACACACCAAGATCCGCATCCTGGGTTAATCATTGCTTCACATCACTTCAGTAAGCCTTACCCACTTGTTAACGAGATTGACGTACTCTGTCTTGCGACCATGGATCTCTTAATCATGTATGTTTACCCATCCTTATCAGGTTACGGTAAGTTCACAATTTCCTTTACCATTAAGCGATCTTACGGAGAGGTTATCTCATTTACGCTAGGTAATGCTATCCCCTTGACTTATCAAGATTGTAAGTTAATTCCAAAGAGTGAGGTCTATGCTCATATATCTCAAAATATTAGTAATTATTCAGAAATCTACGACGGAGATTATATAATTCGAATCACAATCCGAGCCTATATGGACGGCAAAAAGATGGGTTTGCCAGCCTTATCTTCAGAGGAGAGAGATAGCACACTTTCTTCAATCATTCAAGCCGGATTGAGTGAGATCGAGCCAATAACAGCAAGAGAGATCAGAAATAGTAAGCGTTGCCATCCAACCCATATCACTGCACTCAAACCAAGTCGCACTGAGCTGAAACGATTCATTGTTGCCGATACCGAGACTATACTGATCGATAACGTTCATAAGCCTTATGCTGCTGGTCTCTTGATGGTTCGTCCTGGTGAACAGATTAATGATATTATGATTGATACCTACTTCAGTGAAGACTACTCTATAATCTTGGATTCCTTTGAAGAAAGGAGTACTAAGGTACTTTATGACTTGGTATTAAGGATATCAACGATTGTTAGACAAGAACAATCCACTTTAACTATTTACTTTCACAACTTCTCTAGATTCGATGGAATTCTCTTGCTTAAGCACCTAGCATGTCATCACAAGAGCTACAAGCTAAAACCACTGATGAGGAACAATAGGCTTTACGAGTTAGCTGTCTATTCTGATAAGAAGATGTTATTCTGCTTCAGAGACTCATTGAATCTACTCCCTGGCAAACTTAGCGCCCTAGCTAAGAATCTATGCCCGGGTCTTGGCCCGAAAGGCTCTATCCCATATGAAGAGGTGACACTGTCAAATCTGGCTAGTATGAAAAAAAGCTTGTTAGACTATATGAAGCAGGACATCCTTCTCCTTGGAGGTGTAATGCAAAAAGCTCAAGAGATATATTGGATGCTGTACAAGGTGGACATAGAAAGCAAGATAACCCTTTCCTCACTGGCTCTAAGCATCTTTCGTATGAAATACTACGATGCTTCTAATTGGCCAATCCACATCCCAAACAAGAATGAAGACAGCTTTATAAGGCGTGCCTACTACGGTGGTCATACAGATACATACAAACCATATGGCGAGGACCTATACTACTACGATGTGAACTCTCTCTATCCCTTTGTAATGAAGGAATTTCCAATGCCTGGTGGTGTGCCTGTCTGGCATAGAAATCTGGATGGCATGGACTTAGATAGCATGTTTGGCTTTATTGAGGCGTATGTGGTATGTCCGAAGACTATCAAGAAGCCCTTTCTTCCATATCGAGACAAGAATAACACACTAATCTTTCCAACCGGGGATTTTGTTGGAGTGTACTATTGCGAGGAGTTAAAGTATGCAAGAGGCCTAGGCTACACTGTGCTCCCAATCTCTGGCTACCTCTTTGAGAGGATGGAAAGCCCATTCAGAGACTTTGTTAGCTCACTCTTTGAGAGCAGGTTAGAGGCAAGGATATCAGGTAATGAGGCTATGGCCTATGTGTACAAGATCCTTATGAATTCGCTATACGGTAGATTAGGCATTAACCCTAAAAGCACAACAACCGAGCTCTGCGATGAAGATCGATACAAACATTTGATCAGGCATAGTGAGTTGATATTCAGTGATATGCTTAGCGAGAACAACTACATCGTTGCCTACCATAGCAATACCGAGACGGGCTCAGATTATTGGAACCCACCGAAAAACTCGGCTGTCCAACTAGCTGCAGCGATCACAGCCTCTGCTAGGATCTATATGTACCCATATATCTCAAGAGAGGACTGCTACTACACGGACACAGACTCTGTTGTGCTTGGTCAGCCACTACCAGAAGAAGTGATTTCTTCTTCTGTCATAGGTAAGTTTAAGCTAGAGGACAGAGTCATGAAGGGATACTTTTTAGCACCGAAATCCTATTTCTACATCGCAATAGATGGCACCAATGTAGTCAAGTACAAGGGACCAGCGAAAAACCAGGTCAATCCAGAATGGTTTGAGTCACAGTACGCTGACCCGTCTCGTACAGAACAGGTACCGGTTGAAGCCAACTTCAGGATTGATTGGCACACACTTGACATCATCAAGAAAGACACATGGGTCAGGCTTGGGATTAAGCAGGGGACCAAGAGGATACCAGTATATCACAGAGATGTCTGGGTGGATACTGATCCAATTGATATCAAAGACTTGTCTTGCCTAGATCACATTGGAAAACAAATAATCAAATCACTAAGGAATGATATAATACAACTACAGAGTGAAAATAACATTCTCAATGAGAAATTATCTCAGAAGGAGAGAGAGATTGCCGAGAGATACAAAGAGATGAAATCACCGTTTGATGCAAAGAAGAATACAGATAAAAGGATGCACACACAATCCACTACAGAGATACAGACTAGTCTTACTGAAGACAGAACGCTATTAGATAAAGAAGAAGAACCTACTGATGTGACTAACCCAACATTAGACGAGAAAACTAAGACTGACAAGAAGATACCTAATACAGACGAGGATAAACCTCCTTGAAAGACAATGTATCCTGATTTAATGGATAACTGATGAAGAAGCGCATCAAACACCTAGATGATCCACCAAAAATGACAGATAACCGGACGAAGCCTAACTAAAAGTGATGACAAGGAATAGAGTCTAAGCAAGCGAAGAGAGTAGTTGCGGTCCATGCAGGGATCCGGGTTAAGCAGTCGATTCAGCGGTTGCCACACACCAGCAGTAGCAGAGCTTCAAACTAGGGATAGACACCCTGTTTGCTTACCCTAGTCAGCTCCACTCGATTCAGGCATGGAGCATATTGATCCGGAGAGTGTTACTGACCTAGCACCTGTAGCATCATCAGAAGTACCAATTGCGAATAGTAAGCTGCCAAAGGAACAACCCTTACCAGTTGCTCGAGGAGTCTCCTACTAACCAGTAATGGAGAGACTAAGCCTGCAGAAGATCCAGATGCATCATTGCAATAACCAGCACCAGCATAAGTAGATGAAGTAGTTCTTTCTCCTATAGCTGCTTCAATGATGATGGTGCTAAGCATAGGTATAAGGAGTATCCTCGGTGGATCGAGAGGAGTAACATGGAGTCTTAAATGAAGCACCACTACCATGAATCCACGTCGAGGAGAATGAGAGTAATATGATGATGTATACCGACAAATAGTTTGTTATAAAGAGTATGATATCCTAATCCCTGCTCTTCTATTGATTCCTAATCCTGTACACGGATAGTCTTGACAGATGGACTGAGCCAAACGCTATAGATAAAGGAGTGTGGGAGCCGCGAATATGAGAAGCACCTTCAAAGAAGAAGTTTTGTCATTACGAACTAAGACCGATGGCTGGTGCAGTTAATAGACCAATGTGCGGGTTGGGCTTTTTCAAGGATTGCAAGCATAGCTTCTCGCATAGCTAGAATATGAGAATAGGGCCTTTGTTGCCACGCCTGCATATGCTAGGCAGGATTAGATTGAGCAGTATAAAGGTGACTTTCTTGGCACCGGGGATTGCCATTTACATTTAACTCCTTTTGGTAAGGCAAGGCAACCCTTTATTAGATTAGGACCGCTTCTTGCTCTAAAAATGAAGAAAGACTTGTTGGAAATCGCCGGGAAAACGCACTCGAAATCCTTAGGACAACCGGATTGGTTGAAGGTTACGTTCAGCACCAGTCATCTTAATGGCATTGACATGTGCTTCCTTATTCTAATCGGCTAGCGGGCACATAAACTATTAATCCCATCCTTGCTTGCGCGTAGTTTGACTAGCACAGGGAATGCCTCTGTCATCCTAATTGAGTGAAGTTCCGTTGAGAGCCTTCGTTCCGTTCCCACACGGATTGAGAGTCAAGTCAAGCACTTCGGGGTGAGGTTCCCTTGCTTGAGGATTCTTCTTAGGGTTCGGTCTCAAGGTCAGCACTTCCATCCGAGTACACACTAATCTATCTATCCGCATCTCTACCCGCATTAGCGGAATCTAAATCCAATGGGCAGGAGCTCCCTCTCTTTCTGGGGTAGGAAGCTTGAGCAGCAGAGACAAACGTGGCTTTAGGTGAGTAACATACTCGGTTTGTTCACCTGGAAGAATGAGCAAAGGCACTAGGCGCGGTCTGGTCCTTTTCCGATTCCGAAGAGTCTCGACGGTCTGCCCATAGAAAACGCAACTTGGCATCCCTCATGTATTTTTTCAATGCGTCGTGCCATTTCGCTGCTTTACCGAAGGCCTCTGAAGCGGGTTGACCCCATCACACGCCTTGATGCACTGACGGCGTGCACATAGCTTTCAGTTTTTCGTCTTGTCCATATGATCTAACTCGTAATTCAATTCATCAGTCTGCTGTTACAGCTAGTGAAGAGAAGATAGATCTCGAGTTTCAGTTTGAAGCCCTAAAGTCAGCTTCTTTTTAAGCTCCTTTTGAATCCCACCCCTGGTCTAAGCCATTCAACGTGTTTAAGCTAGTGCTTCTGTCTTCTCTGCGATTGAAGTTGCAGTGAAATGCCCGATGAGGTTCTTTCTCTTTCTACTGGTGGCATCAGCGAGGATCTAGACATTATTTGATTGGAAATTTATGTGCGTTTGAAGGCCTCTTTGTCGCTGTCTGTGGGGCTCCTCTACCAGAAGTTGATCAAACGCTTTCTCTTTACAAAGATGCTCATAGAATCGTTTTTCACTATTTCAGCTATCAATACGGTATGCTGGCGAGCTTTAGGAATGGGAATAGTCGTGGTTGTGCTTACGAGAATGTAAAGCTACAGTCATCCTTTAGTCAGGAAGCACTCAACGCTGGCATAAGACCAGCTTTAGTAAGGCAATTGGAATACATAGGAGATGGGGGCTTTCGGATTCAACTAAGAGCCAGGAAGAGTCGCTAAGGCAAGAGCCAAGATCACAATAGTCCTCTTGAGGTTTTGAGATCGTAGAGGAGAGGCTTTGCCCCTTCCTAAAGTTCTTGACTCAATGCCAGGCGATTTGCTAACCGGTCCCTTTACTTAGCTTAGAAGGTCTGGGAGACAAGGTCGGAATTTACGTTGTTACTATAGGGGCTAGGTAAAGGGATAGACAAGGTCAAGGTAGGATTTACGTGTTGTTAATGAGTTTTCCCCTTTTTAAGTAAATTTCCTGCTATTCAATAGTGGTTAACTAGCTGCTCACTTGAACAACCAAACCGGTTTTCTTTAAAATCAAAGTAGCCACGAGTGGAGTTAGCCAATTCTATTTCTATCCATTACGAGCATAAGTTCTTAAATCGGCTTGTTTTATTAGTAGCTGTCTCCAGTTAGCCAGCCAGCAGGAGCTCGTTCATGACTCTCAGGAATCGGTCAATCTTGCCACACTTCCTCCAAGGAGGGGAGGGCATAGGAAAGCGACTACACCACCATTTAATGAGCTTATATCGCTCGTTAGCTTCACTAATCTCCACCCTGCCCATTGGTTTCTCCTGCGATTTCTCTTTACTGAACCTGGCCAAAGGATTCGTTTTCCAATTATTGGTTGACAAAGCTGTTTACCTTATGGGCTTTTGACATGAGGAAAGGGAATAGTTGTATTTGTTTGGTTATAGCATTAGGACAGGATGCTACCAAGGTCATGATAACTGTCTTAGAGTTCCCCTAAGACGCATACCTATGAAGCGGATCAGTTCAGAAAGATAATTAGAATGCCTTTCTAAGTAGTGATGTTGTCTCACTGAAATGTAATGAATGCCACTAGTTCCACTATCAGCTTGCTTCTCCTAATGCCAATACCAATCTGAAGGTCGTTTACGCGCTTAACTTGCATTGGCAACGTCGGCCTATCTATATCCAACGTGAGAGACCCATTGCCTTAGTTAGAAGGAAGGCGTTCTCAAGACATAGCTTTCTCAGTTGAATCTGAAATCCCAGCTATTAGCTGGTGACCTAGTAACTACTCTTTCTGACAACTGCTCAGCTTCCTAGGTGCCGTGTGAAGCTGCTACCCGGAAAGACCTATGGTTGACTCAGAAATGACATGCTGAAAGTCTTGTAAAGGAAGCACATACGCTATTCTCTTAATTAAAAGAACCGGTCAATGCCCATTCCTGGACCATCCAATTCCTATTCCTCGAGCTAGAAGGAATACCATTTATGTACCACATTCCATCCTCTTCGGGAAGTCATTCAGATTGGCCAACCCTTTCCTCAGTCGCTTTAGCACGCTTTCCGCCCGCTTAGAACAAGGAAGGGTGGGAGTCGCTTTCTCGATACCAATAGGGGGGCAGGTTTGGAACCCTCTTTATGTGAGCCTCAGGAGATAGTGAAGCCGTAAATTTTTGGTCTCATGGGCCAAGAAGCAGTTTCGCCATTTCAAATGAGACATTGGTTCCAGGACTCTTCTTAGTGGACTATTGTCCGCTTTGACCGCGAACAGCTGATCTTGGCCAGTCGTCGAATTGTGACTCGACGGGGCCGTTTGGGAGATCTCGATTGCCTTTCATTGGTATCTGAATGGAGGCGGTCTTCAACTGTGATCCTATATTCTTTTGCTCTTGCAAGTGCTGCATCCGAACCGAAGGATACACGGGGCTCTAGAGGACGAGCAATGGGAATTCATTCTCTACTTTCGACTTCCTTTCTCTCGCCGATAGGGCAAGCGCTACACTCTGCACTGCGCATACTTGGATACCAGCTCTGTTTGAAGAGTTCCTTGAGTGAGCCTTCTTCACACCGACTTCCTTTGGTGCCCCTCCTGAGACCACTTGACCAAGGCGGCCGGATTTCCTTTATTCTCTTCTCGTTTCGCTTCTCGTTCCTTTCTTCCCGTAAGCTCAATGGATGGATTCATTCCTGGGGACCCATAAGCTAACTTGCTTGCTTTCCGGGGTCTTTGCTTTCCCTAAACATCGGAGAGGGGGACCTAGCAGCTACATTCTTGACTTTATTCCCGCTACGGTCTTTTAATGAAATCCACTACTAATGGCCAATAGCGTATCCTATCGGCCTCAACTAAGGCGATAGCGACCCATACATAAGCTGCTCAATACCTTTCTTCCCGTACGGTCTTTCATTTCAATCTAGGGGCAAGAGCTGTTACGCTATTGCTTGATTGACTTAATTCCTGGTGTTTTATTGCAAGAAACGAGGAGGAAAGAAGAAGCTTGACTCGACCGATTCAGGAAAAGAAAGTCACCAGTGAAGCTTTAAGGAAAGGCGCGGGGCCGCTAGCTGCTCAATTGATTGCTTTCGAACCGGGGGGATATCAACAGAACAGGGGAGAGGAGAGCGAAAAGCAGGCAAAGAGGTCAGCGCAAGTAAGATTGAAGCTGTTAAGGCGCGGGTGGTGTTCTCAAAGTAAAACTTCCCTTAACTCATTCCCCAGCCCCTCCCGCATAGCAATTCAATGGTGAGCGAGCCTAGTGGTTCACCACCTTTGTGGCTACATCCGCGGAGAACACACAGGAGAATGCTCCACTAATAAAAAGAAATAAATAGAGTACATGATACAGAAACAGAAATGCCAACCTCAGCGATGTTAGTTGTTCTTGGCTTTACTCTTCTGGATCGCTTAACCTCTCTTGCCAAACTGGTTGACAAAGAAGCCAAGGATGAAGATGGGATCCGAGATAAAAGAGGGAAAGAGAGAAGAAAAGAGTCCTGAACCAAGTTCCTGCGCTCTCAAAGGAACTCAGTGTAGGTTCTCCTAGATCTCAGAGTTTTCCAAAAGGGATCTCCAGGAAAGTCTGGAAAAAGTCTCTGAAAGTCCCAGAGAATCATCCTCTCAGAAAGTTCCTTTCTGTCTGAAATCGGGACTCTTTATACTCGTCCCCCGGATCTGCTAACTGTATTCTTGAAGTAGGCTCGTGTCAGCTGAGGTTTGTTGGAACCCTGGCGTCACAAACTTGCTACATGGCAAAACATCATTGGCTCGCGAATGATTGGCACAGATTCCCATTCTCGCGATCCTCATACTGCGGATCTCCATCCGTACATAGTACCTCCATCTACACACCGCTTAATCACAGTCGTCTGAAGCCCTTATTAAATAAACTTGCAACAAAACAAGAAAAGAAGGCCGAAACAAAGCAATTCTCCTTATCATGAAACAACTCTCCTCTCGTCTCGCTCGCTAGGATCCAACAACGACTACTGTACTTACTAAACCCCGGTTACAGGAATAGGATTAAATCCAGACAACGAAAGACATTTATCTCCACCTTTCCGGGCTCTCACTGACTTCTTTGGCGACCTACTGCCAGACGGAGACCGGATTGACCTTGACCCGGGTGAAAGCAAGCACTTTGGGACTTGGTTTTAGAAAGCCTTCTCGAACAGTAAGAATTCTATACTAGCCAGATCAAGTCAAGTCCTTTCCTCGAAGGAAAAGCTAAGCTGTTCGTGATTACGCTAAGTAGACGTCCAAAGAGAGCACAACCAGGCTGTTAATTAAAAAAGGTGATAGCCCGAGAGCTGGCAAAGCAGTATCGAGCCTAGGGGGAGGCACCGCTTCCTTTATAGATAGATAGTAGCTGACCGAATGACCGAGCCAATTGGCAGGCAGGTAACCGACTAAAGACAGCATTCCCAGTACGAGCAACGAAAGCCATTAACGGCTGTTTCCCAGCTTACCTTACATTGGAATAGAGTGTAGGAATGAAAAACCAGGTTAGCTGAAGGCCCTTGGCTGGATTGAATCCTTTCTAGCTCGTACAAACAACGAAAGAAAGGTTGGGAGCTCCTCCTTCTTCGATCAATAGCAAATCTAGCAAGGCAGTCCACTCTCATTGAAGATGGGATGAGCCAACTACTAGCTCCTCTATCGGTGGGAGTGTTGGCTGGTTCCTTCATTCGAGTTGCTCACCGAGCGAGGGCGGCGAATCCGGACATATTCTATCTATTCCTCATCGTCGATGACGGCTCTCTTCGATGCTAGCAACCGCTAATTACCCTTATCCGCTGCCTGGACCTCCAACTCATGGACAAACGACCTTTGAGGGGAGGGAGCTGCTAGCAACCGATCTCTTCCATAGGAGGGAGCTACCGGTTCATTTCCGGCTTCTCCTGTTGAGCCAGGGAAGCAAGGCACCTTTCAATCCCTACTTATTACTTCGCCGAGCCCGAAGACGCAGTGGAAGGGAAGGCAAGGTGACCAGAAGAAGGTGAACTATTGGACTTGATCGGACGTCGAAAATCCCCACTCGAAGAAGAATAGGGTCTTTCTGGCACCGAAACAAGGGAATCAAAGCCCATCGCCATTCTCCGTCCCGTCCGCACCCCTAGCCCGGTGAGGTCTATTGACTGAAATGGAGATCTTATGTCATCTGCTGCTCGAAGGCGAGAAGAAGTTTCATCGAATGCTGCTTTCCGACCACCTAGATCGGATTATAGAGCAGTGACTACTCCCAGTTATCGACTGAAAGCGGGGGAAGCTAATTCAGTAGTGGATTTGGTCTCCCTTCCGTGTACCTTTGCTTTGGTCTCCCTTCCGTGTACCTTTGCTAGCGTAGCCTGTACTCGAGGCTCTTTCAAGCCTACAGTTGAACAAGGCTGACTTCTATTCGTCGGCCGTTGTTCAAGCTTTTTCCTTATTTGAAGCTCTTTATTTCTTTTAAACGTTCTTGCATTACTAAGCAAGTCCTGTTGGTAAGTCACAGGGCTATTGGCTTAGATCAAAGCCTTCGGCCTTGCCTTCTTTTTCGGTAGGCGAGTCAGCTGCAGAGTCAAGTCCTGCTTCAGAGAGAAATCCTTGTTCTTTCTCTCGGTATCGGCTTTAGCTGGCTCAGGTTGCTGTCTCGGCTGACGCTAGTGAAGTTCCGGGACTATTGGGCGTATCAGATCAGAGAGAGAGTTTCCTTGCCGTGCTGTTCCTGCAAGCGCTAAGCAAGCGCAGTACTCGAAGTTGACTTCTAGGACTTCTACTCTACTGTTATCCCTTTAATTAAGTGGACTCCACGTGTCTGCTCCGGCTACGAAGCGGTGGAAAAGATTGATGAAATCTACTTTGTGCTTCGACTTCATACACTTGTCAGCTCAGTTAGTGTTCGGTGCTTAGTGATCCCTCGCTGTCTGGCTGGAATGGTGGCCTATTACTTATGATGACTCGAGCTCTTCTTCCCGAGTATCCCGCCTGACTCTATGCTTATAGCACGCGAGGACAGAGCAGACCCCATTAGATGTATCCCGGCGAATGGTGAAAGTCCCAATTCAATGCTCTAGGCAATCCATCTCAGAGTGCATCTTACAACCGATATTTCTTTCCTAAATAGGCATTGACAAATATCCTAGGGCTTCTTTCTTGGCAGTAGGTCTCTCGAGACTTGCTCTTCAAATAGATATATATAAAGAAAGTATAAAAGGGGTCGGATAGGCAGTCCTCTCTTTTTTGCCTTATATAGAAAGGGTACGCTCTGCTCGCCCTACCTTGGATTGAAGGGTGGGCGGAAGGATCAGGCTGATTGATGCGTAGAGGATCGGCAGCTCTATAACAACCTAGCCGCCGATCCTCTAGCAGCAGACGCAGACGCTCAATTTCTGCATTTTCATCTTCTGGCTTCTCCTATAGGGGCAAGCACGACTATAACTGTAAGCGGAGGCCCTTCCCTCTGCTCTTGCAGCTTGCTTTCCCTCTGGACCTTCCTACCGGGACAATTGAGATTCTTTCCTTCTTTTAGGTTTCAGAATTCCTGTACTGGGAGTGGGATAAGGCCTGGAAGTTTATTTTTATATCTAGTTCCTCCTGTCTTTATAGGGCTTCTTCGACGGTTGGTCGTAGATCAGCACAAGATCTCCACCAGTTCGGCCTCGGCACAACCTGCCAAAGATTCGTTACCTGCCTCTGGTCCCCCACCGGGATCAGTAACCAGGTTTACGTAGTCTTCCCCTTATCGAATGAAAAACCCTACTACATAGAATGAAGTGATGATTGAACTCGCTATGTCTGTTCGACCCCCCCTCTTAAGCCTCTTCTTCGTAATCAAGCCGAAGCAAGGGATATCTATTCTTAGAGGAGGCGATCTTTAGGCATGCACCGGCTCCGAAATTGCGTCCGGTGCCTTTCCCCTTTTTATTTCATCGAGAGGGGGCTTGAGGGACTCTGCAAATAAAGGTCAGGCAACCGCTTAGGTTGTGTTGGCTTCAATCCAATAAGCGAGGCCTCGCTATGAGAACTGACGAGCGTTTAACCCTATCCAAGGATTTTTTTTAATATTAAAGCCTGCCCGGTTCAAAGGACTAGGATGGAAGGTAGCTTGCTCCTAGAAGCTTTCTTGGATTGAGAAAGCACGGATGAAAGATCAGAGGCTAAGGCCAGGCGAGTAGCAGACGGAGATGAGTTTAGGCACACTGATGGGAGAGCGAAAGTGGGAGTCCTCTCTCACTTAATCAATGCCCGGGGCCAAGCACTTACTGGCTGGCGGACAAGCAGGAGCAAGCTACCTCCACAGCCTAAGTTTAGTTTCGGGTTCGATTTCTTATGCAGTTAGGAGTGGGGCGTGCTAGCGGGAAGTCCGGTTATGAACATATATCAATCCCTCAAAAAACCTTTCTTCCATCGTGTGGTTGTCTGAGCCAAGGGGATCAGGTGTCGGTGGAAAGGAATCCTCTCATCTAGAGACCGGGGCGAGGGATCATGGACCTAAATAGTTGGACGAATGCTGACTCGCTGTCTAGCTCACAGAGAGGGCTTTCTTTAAACGAGGGGAACTCGGTAAAGGTAGCTTGTCTCCTGACAGCCAATCCCTTGAACTGCCAGGCAAAGGGCGCGAAAGCAACAAAGCCAAGAACTGGGGCAAAGGTTGGTGTAACGGATGTGGGATAGTGTTGAGGTATGCTCTAGTAGGTAGCCGGCCATGGCGGAGTTTCCAGACGAAGGTCTTGATGGAAGGGAAGGCGGACAGGGGAGTTTAAACACCTTTGTCCATGCAGAGAATGAAACATCATTGGGAGGGTTATTATGCCAGATTGCCCTATATGCGGACTTCACAGTCACTTTACCATGCCTATGTCTGGTCCATTGCAACTCGTCATGGATAGAGGAAACTGGCAGAGGGATGCTCGGAGATGTGGGTAGAGCGACCATCTCCAATGGACCATTTCAAATTCTTTTGGAGTGCAACCAGACCTTGTTCAACCAATCTACAAGCAGGTGATCTCTTGGCTTTTGCTTTAAATAAGATAGAGCCCATAAGCTTCCATCCTCCCAAACCAGCTTGGCAGCTTGTTTTGTAACCAAAGCAGAAAATCCTTCAAGCGCCTCTGTCCAAGTCCACCAACATCCACTGGTGAACATACCTTATCCCAACTGAGTAGTGGGATGGCTTTTTTCTCGGAATTGCCTGACCTGATCTACGACCAGCCTCAGCCACGGTCTTGTCCAGAGCTTCATCCGCCTGAGCACGTTCTCTCTCCATATGCTCTATGGACAACTGAGCCATGGCTATTTCTTCTCTCAAGCGAGCAATCTGGGCTTCCTTGTCAGCAATCTCTTTTCTTTGCTCCTCTATATCCCCGGAAAAGCCACTCACCACAGCAGACGTTTTCAGAGCATTGGCAGTAAGAGTCTTCAGCCTCTCTCGCCTCTTAAGGGTCTCCCATTAAAGCTTCTTTGTCCCTCAAAAGCTGGCGGTAGTACAACACCTCAGCAGGGAGCTTCTTGATGCATTCAAGTACAGACCTCTCAAACGCAGGCAAGGAAGAGTCCGAAAGCAAAATGGCAGCTATGGTTTGGATCTTCCTGGTATTGTAAGGCGAAACGAGTTGATCCATATCCAGGCGGAGCAGTTCAGCCAATTGTTCTCTCAACGGAGGGGAGTCAGACGGACTACCAGATGCTGGCCCAGCAGACTCACCAGCAATTTGTTCTTCAGGCAAAGGGGCTGGAGTGGGAGTAACTTCAGCAGGAGGAGGTAGTGCAAGGGTAGGCGGACTAGCAAATTCCATAGGGTCCGCCACGGCATTCTCTTCAGACTCACTGGAACTGTCCGAATCAGCCGGAATCGCAATTGGCTCCCTAAAAACCACTGGTGGGAGAGTAGTTTGAGTTGCCGCCCTCACGGCAGCAGCAGATCTCGTAACTCTTCTAGAGGCTCCTCTAGCTTTCTCTTTCCTTTATTTGAAGAGGCCGGTGAGCCTGGATTGACTGGATTGCCCATAACCCCAAAAGCCGGAATGTCGAGTTGCTTCACCACTACAAAGAGAAGATGCGGCGGGTACTCCAACAGCAACTCTAGTCTAGCCGCTTGAATAGCTGCAGAGATAGTCGCTGCCTGTACCGAACAAGGAAAGACCTTATCTTAAGGCAAGAGCCGGAGGAAGATCGATCAAGAAGGAAGGGCGTCGATCAACAACCGATGCCGATTAGGAGAGGATATTCTATCTATAAGCCAGGGTCGCACCGAAGCACCAGGGGCAAGGAAGGGGGAACTAGCAAGGAAGAAGGACAATGAATTTCCTGAAGTGAAGCAAGGATATTAAGTATATGTAGTACAGTTAGAACAGCCTTAACTAACTCATTAAGGCATTACGGTACGGGCTCATTCCATAAAGGAATAGCGGGACGGTAACTCAATAAGTCTTAGATTATCCCCTTCGCTCAGTCCGGAAAAGCTTACTCCTTAAAGGACCGTAGCCCCTTCTTCCTTATCATCTTATTGGACTCTCAGGAGTCCTAGTCCTAAGAGCACCAGGAAGGAGAACAGCTACAAAGAGGCAACTAGCTCCAACAGCTATATTCAGCTACATTCTTGAAGCGAAGTAGGAACTAGTAAGAGGACCTCAACACCCTCTCCTATAAGAGCTTTTCTCAAGGCAAAAGGTCTCTAGACCCGTCATCAGCTGTCGTAATTCCAAGTATGAGCTAGTAACAGCTTTTATCACCTCTGTTTCTAACTCTAATAGAGCATCCGAAACTAAGGAGCTTCCTTAACTACTTAGTTCAGGTACTCTTTAGAATACCACAACCCTAATGGTCCCATTCATGAACTGGCTTGACCCTAGCTACAGCTGCAAGAGCTAGTTTCTTTAGGCTTGTTGGCGCATAAGTAAGCATGGAAGAACAAGGAAGTAGGAGATATCAGATCAGCTTGAAGGTCTTTCCTTGACCGAAGTACTGCTAAAACTGAAGCTCAATCCCAACTCTCTCTGACAGCATTGGCTGTCTTTCCTATGGCTTGGACCCTTTCCGCGCCTCTGAGATCCTTTCCTGGGTTGATCGAAGAGCTGCTAACAAAAGGGCGAAGGCAGGATTGACAATAAAATTGCCGTGGACGGATGGGGAGACCAGAGACCGAAAGAAAACATCCATTTTCTTTTTTTGAAGGGAAAAGTTATTGCAACGAGAATTCCCGATAAAATGAAAAATGAGTCAGATCAAGGCTTGCTTCGCATAGGCTACACTGGTGTTCTCTCCTCCCTTCTAGTATAATCTAGTTAGTAGCCCATCTTCCACCATGAGTTCAGAGTCGACAGGAGCGAACAGATAAGAGCTATACCACACACCTGCTGTCTTTTTCCTTCAACCCTGCTGCTTGGCATGGAAGGCATTCTCGCAAGAGAAAAGCAATTCAACTTGAGCAATTCGTATTATTATTCCGGGAGCAGAAGTCAAGTCTTTTTTCACAACCATGCTACCACGCCTACCTCTAATTGAGCAATCCTTGTGAATAGCTGAAACAAGTCCTACTGCCAAGCTAGTGGGATCGATCTCTTCTACTATTGTCTTTCCTTTGAATCTTGATAACCTTACCCCGGAACAATGCCATTAAGCTTCCCTGGTCCCGACATGACTGACTGGGCGAGGAAGAACAGCTGAGGCAACCTCCACTCGGATCAACTACCTTGACTTTAGAGATGGGAAAGGCAGTTCGTAAGAACTGATAGCCATTTCCCCGCGAGGATGAAATGAATGCCTTTAGAATGGGTTGGTTTGGCCACCTATTGCCCTTACTCCAACAGATTCAAAGCGGGTAGACCTTTAGATTAGACAATTCCTACTGCTGTGCTAAAGGCTAGAGAGGCAAGAAGAAGAACATCTTACTCAACAAGAGTTAAGGAAGAGATGCGCCTAGCGGATAGAGAAAGCTTTTCACATTCTCCGGGTACAAAGAAAAGAAGACCAAGAAAATCTCGACCTCGACCAAACCAATCTCAAGTAGAAGCCAAGGAAGGACTATCACCGGATTCGTGAAAAAGAACAGATGCCAGACTTCACTAAATCAGTATATTTCTCCTTGCAGCGGGGGAGGCGACTCTAGCCTTCTTTCTTTCTTTATTCTTTATCGCCTGGTCTTTCTTTCGTATGGGACGTGGGATCTTTCTTGGATAAATCCATTTACCTTGCTAGCCTAAGGCTTACGAGTTATCCCTTCTAACCAAACAAAAGGAAACCAAGGAAAGCAGTCAAGCCGAAACCAGTGCCATCCTAAAATAACCCAATGGGCGTACGAATATCTGCTTCGAAAGGACCAAGAGAGTGTTTATTTAAGCTATTCTTCGCATCTCGAGAGAAGCAGTCGAAAAGTGAGCATCCCCTCTCATAAGGAAAGCCTTAAGGCCCTAGCTTGGTTGCGGGAGAGAAGGACTAAGGATCAGTCTAATGGGACCTAGAGGAGATAGAAGCTGTAGTTAGTTTTTTGCCTGCCCTCGGGCTGAACTGCTGACTCTAGAAATGACTTATGAAGTTAAGAGTAGCCTAGCAATGCTCAAAGATCTCGCCTAGCGGGAAGGATTGCTGCTAGATTCTATACCAACGCATTCTCTCCATCAAAGAAGGAAAGTCGAATCGCAAGGGTACGAAACATAGCTATGAAAAGCAATCCACCCAAGCCAATCTCGCTGGCAGGTAAGGAAAAACTACCAGCTTCTTCAATGTTTGACCTTCCTTTTCTATATCCTCTTCCTATTCTAGATGGGATACTATCTACTCTTCTTCTTTTGATTCTTTCTTCTTTCTGTTTCTGTTCACCTGAGCTAATTCTTTACTTGCTTTCGAGCTAACTTGGCTTGGTGCCGGGAATGGAATCACAGCAAGAGACAGGGCTAATGGTTGGTTCTGTCTACAATATTGATTATGATTGATATCCTCGAGGCGCTTCTTCTCTCCCTTAAGAGGCGGGATAAGAAAGAGAGAGAGCTCGTGGAAGACTTTAAATTGAAATATCTTTTCATTTCTTCTTCAATTGATTCCTAACAGGATTGGCAAATGTCACTGTGCGTAACACATCTAATTGGAAGTGGAATGAAGATAATGCGCTTTACTCTTTCATTTGTAGCTGGATTACCCCTTGGGTTGGGCTAACTTGAATCTGTTCTGGTTGAGTTTTTCACTAAGCCTCATCTGAGGTCCTTGATTACCTTGATTACTTATCAAATCAAATTAACATTCTTTAATCACTTTCTCTCCCCGATCTTATTAGCTTAGTAGCAGCCGTGGAAGTCACAGTAGTTGTAGCAGAGTAAGCTAGAATATGACCAATCCCACCCCATCATGATAGGTGGCGACTCGGATGGCATATGATTAACTAGCGCAGGAGAGAGAGTTAGCCTTGGCTTTGGCTACTTTACTACGACTACGCTATTCAAAGCAGAGAGAAAGTGATTCGGATTTGATGCTTTCTTTTCTCCCTCGCACCTTGAATCTTTCTACTCCGGCTACAGAGCCTTCTAACACTCTGCTTAAGACCAGTAATGCCGACTCTGATCGTTCCTGGGAAAAGAAAAGACTAGTTCTATTCTTCGATCTCTCAAGTGAGAAGATCAGGGTGAAAGAAGAGAGGCAAGTCTCATGAAATTGTCAAAAAGCAAGTCTCACCCCAGGGGTACTTTACTAAGCATTGAACTTCTAGCTATTCTTCCCGAAAGAGTGCCTCCTCGCTTACCTTGAGCCTTCCACTCCTACTTCTAGGTTAGGCCGACAAGACTTCCAGCGCGCTTACTCCTTCAACGGCAACTGCAGCTAAGACTGCTTATTCCTTGTTCACATTCAACTTCCTTACCTAAAAAAACAAAACCATGAGCAGAGTGCCGCCGAGAGGAATCGGAGTTTCTTCTTATTTAATCATTCCCATAGATTGCTAGTAGTTTAGTTCCATTCGTTCGCTTTAGAAAGGTTGGTTACCCCTGGTCTTTCTCACCTTGGGCTTGAGCCTGGTATTTCCTTATTATAGATAAGGCACGCACAGGTGATCTAATTAATGGACTAGCTTCACTAAGACTAAGTCGATATTTTATAGCGACTGCCGGACCATTCCATTCATTGTCTTCTTCTCAACCTCTCCTCGGTTACTCTGAACTACCAAGCCAATCTCCAGTCGAAGGAAAGAAGGACTGCTACTATTCTTTGCCTACTTCTGTAACCCCCTATTCTTGCAAGAGACGGTTTGTCCACTTCCTAGCCAAAGCCCAATTCGCCACGTGAAAGTTAGTCACTATCAATAGCTCCTTACTTAGACCCTTCGTTCCCCATAGCCTTTTTCTGGAGATAGCCTGGTCTTTCGTCGCCTTGAGCGGGGTGGATTCCCTCAAAAGGCATTTAAGCGGTTGTGGGATCGATCCCTTTTAGCCAAGGAAAGCAGTCCAATACCAGCTTCTTCAACAAGAGCGGAGGCGTGAACAGGAAAAGCAGCTTCTTCAATAGAATAGCTGCGGAATCGTGCAAAGAGTCATTCTGTCTTGATGGCAGCTATCAAGCTCAGTTGCTTCCCTTTGGGATATAGAGACTTTAATCCAGGCTTCGAACCTTTCATCCCTTCCTTCGGTCCTTACCATGGGAAAGAGCCTAGCCTTCGAGCTAATCCGACTTCACTCTTTCTCGCAGCTATTGAAATGGCTGCTATCTTCCTAAACAGGAAAGGGGGAAGAGGGGGGAATAGCATAGAATAAATCAAGTAGAAGTGCAGTTCCTATCTCTCAGCTCAGATTAGAGCACCAGCTGTTACGCTGACAACCCCCGTTACGCCGCGCTTTAACTCCTAGCTCTAAGACGGAGTAGTCTTAGTAGCAGTAGGATTACCTGATTCCCTTGCTTTATGTCTTTCTTTCTGACTTTCCTGCTTTCCTGCTTGACTGTTACACTAAGTGTAGTCTATATTTCCTCTAGTTCCCAATAGACTGATTTAGTCTTACTAGCCTTAGTGCTAGTAGCAGTGGATTAGTTGGTCTTAGTGGGAGTAGGATGACTTTCTTACCCGCTACGCCCCTTGAAAACAGACGATTCGGTGTCAAAGAAGAAGGGACAACAGACGATTCCTTGCATCAAGAGCAAACAGAGGAATGACTCTTAGGCTGATCTAATTCCTCTAAAACGTGGAAATGTTAGGTTGACGGAGGCTTCTACCGTTACAGATATGCTTTCCTTTACATTGGTATAAGATCTTGACGCTCTCATGTTCAAAATCTTCTGTTAGAAGGCAACCTAGGGCACTTTATTCAGGATGCGCAAGAATCCTATGAGGAAGAGGGAGAGAATCATCTTTCACTGGATGAAAGGGGATGGGAGCTGGAGAACTTAATTGGCTCGAAGCGCTTACCATTCATACCCGGAAAAGCCCTATCTACGAATTCGGGGTGTCAAGGAACACTTTGTATGAGAGTCTTCTCCTTCATCCCTTGCTTCAAGGTGGCTATTGCTTCTTTGTCTCAATCCTAACCTCATAGCTCTTAGAAGGTAAGCAAGTCCAGTGCTACAGGCTTCCCGAAAGCAAAGACAGAACTCTTCCTTATATAAGGAATTCTCAATGGAACATCCGCTATCTATCTTTAAGATCTTTAAGTCGGAAATATCTACTTGAATCTCTCAACAGCAGACGATTCTATAACAGACGATTCATAGATGCAAGGACGATTCTCAGCATCTACTCGGGAAGGCGAAGAGAATGACAATCTCAATTCGCCACGTGAAAGCTAGGAAGTAGAAAACTTTTGTTATAACGCTTTAAAGAAGGTTTAACACTCACTAAGGAAGAGCTAATAGGGAATGGGTAGGGAGGGCTAGCCTTATATCTTAGATCGAAACCTGATGGCTTGATAGATTACTTGTCCTATCTGATAGATCGAATGGAATTAACCTATATATAAATAAAGAAGAGAAGATAAGTATGGTTCGGTTGCTCGAAAGTAGTCTCTCTTTCTTTAGCGAAGTACTAAACGACCTTTTGCCTACGCTTTCTCAGTGGGTCGGCTCTCCATCTCCCGAAAGGGTCTTCCTGCCCTTTCTCTCACCCCTTTCTGGCCAGGGAATTCGAGACTATCGAAGAGGGAACTCAATCAAATGTGGATTCTTTGGCTAGGTGATCCGTAACTGAAGCTTTCATCGGATATTGTTGGGATTTGAAGGCGAGGTGTCCACTTGCAATTCTTTAGTCATCGACAGGCCTTGTGACTTATCTAGTCACACATGAAGTAGAATCCACTGGAGGCGTGATTCTTCTTCCGAGCCACTTATACAGTACAGAAAATCTCCTCTAATGTTGTCTAAGTGCCTTTCGCCTTCCACTCTTTTTGTGAAGTACTTGGCTGAAAGACCTCGCTCTTTGCTGGGTGGGTGGTCCTTTTCTTTGACGTCAATCGTTTGGCTTACTTGAGAGGCGATATTTTTCTTTTGAGGTGAATGGGTCGTCCTCTTACTTGACCATGGCATCGCCAACATGAGTCTGTGTTCGGTGGTTGATAAGCTGCTAGTTGGTATTTAGTTTAGGGCTTGTTATTTTCTTTCACTTTTCCCAAAGAGGTGGAGGTCCGGACAAGGCTAGAGCCAAGCAGAGGGATGGAGTAGGGGAGGGAGATGGGCACATCCATTGGCATAAAGTTCCTTACGAATTTCTTTGAGAATTTTCAGAGGTTCGATTCCTCCATGATGTTGTTTTTGGCCGGAAGTAGACAGTCATTCTATTAGTCAATATTGATCTTACCAAAGAATATTGAGTTCCGCACCCGGACTCAAACCATACCTCGGGGAGAGAGTCGTGAAATAAGCTTCTCCGAAAGTCCGAAAGGTGTGGTTCCATTAAGGGCGCACGCACTATCCTTCTCCCAAGTATTTCTCAGTAACCACTGGGACATCGGCTAGCCTACTCGACTTCTCACTGCCTTTATGATAGGTAGTAGGCATCGTGGATCGAATCGAATTGGAAGCGAGAGAGGAGTCAACTCGATCAATCAGATGTGGGGAACAGCCGGATTGGGTTGGTAATGAACTTGAGTGGGCGAGGGAAAGGGAACCGGGGGACAGACCTATGCTGCTAGGGAGTTCCCTTCATCAGTGGAAAGTCATCGGCAATGGAAGTCGATTCCACCTAAGAGGCCCCCTTCTATCGATTCTAAGGGCTTACCCACCGGATAGAAGACATAGAATGGAACTAAAGATGTGGGCGAAGAATAGAAGGGCAGTGGAAAGATCAAGAATACCTTATGTTATGAATAGTGTCCTCCCAGTGGGGCATGAAAGACGTTAGTCAACCTTGGGGGACTTCGATCCTTATGGCTTGACTTCCCTACCGATTAGAAAGGAGCTTTTTGCCCTAATGCCCCCTCCTTCCTTCTAGTCTGCAGTTCTATTCATCCGGTTGGCCCCTCGAGCAAATCTTTCCTAAACTCTCCTGATCCTATAGATTAGATTAAAAGGGTGAGGTCAGAAGAGAGCCTTTAGTCCCGTCCCCTACCTCCTGAGCGGTCTTAATAGTTGTCATAGGACCAATCAGCTACGAATATTTATTTCATTTTCCTCCCGCCGAATGCGATTTCTAGTCCCACCCAGGCTTGGCCTCTTTCATCATCCGTATTCCTTGTCCTTGACTTCTCCTCCCTAAAGGAAGACTATAAGAGATAACAGGCCTTCTCTTTTAGCCTAGCCTTCGAGCTAATCCGACTTCACTCTTTTAGAAGGACAGATCTGCTTTCCAAAACTAAACCGTACTTGAGACTCTTGCTCGCCTGAAGGCACAGGAACACTGGCAGGAAAGAAGGAATTGACTAGCCCTACTGAACTGACTACACCTTGCCCACCTTCATCTCTCATTCCTTAGAGCATTTCATTGACCGATAGGAACCTCTTGATCGTGATTCAATCCGGTTCTTTGCTCACGACGTTGCCTTAGAAAATCAATGTCGTGTTGAGGACTGTACCGATCACTTGGATTCTCAGTTCGACTGAGCTATTGTCTCAGGACTTCCCTCCCCCTACTTCAGTGAGATCACCACCGGACCAGAGAGGGATAAAATGTGAAAGATCGACTGCTAAAAGGCCTTGACTAGTGCATTGAATTTCCCTACCTTCTGCAAGAGTGAGATCAGACTTTGATTCGCTTCGGAGGATGCCAACTTCAGTAATAAAGACAAGAGTCCAGTCCCGTCCTCGTTTAAATAGTGGTGCTCGCAAAGAGAATCCTATCCTTGCCATCAAACCGGCTGGACGACTTGAGCTTGAGTACAAATATGGATGAGATCTTCCTTGTCTGGTCCGTACTCCGGTAGTAGGACAGGCATAGAAGGTCTTCCTGTCATGTAGGAATAGGAACAGTTAGGTCAGTCCCAGTTCTCCCGGCTCATAGCAAGTGAAATAGCTACCGATCTAGTAAGGGAAAGATAGAGAGGAAGAACCTGCCCTAAAGGTAGACGCTGGCATGAAAGAGCAAAGCAGGCATGAAGGCAAGAGCTGTTATGGTTCGGTCAGTGCTGGGGTCCGTCCCTTCGGTCAGTCAGTCAATCCTTCCTTCCCGCCTTGTCGTCCTTAAGGGAAATCCTGTTTTAAGCCAAAAAGACGGAGTCTTTCAACATTTCTTAGTCGTCTAAGCCTAAGCCATATCGCTTTTTTTATTGAGCCTGTTCGTTCCTCCCTTTATGTGGGAGGTTTCAGAGTTCTACGACCAAGAAGAGATCCTCTGGCGAGGTTTGGAATGGCCGATGCATATTGATTTCAGGAAAGGACTCGACTTGGGATGATGATGATGATTCCCCATGCGAAGGCGGTTGGATTGCTTAGTGAATTTCTTATCTTACTACCTACACAGTGAATTGGATAGCGCACAAAGGCGAGCCACTGAATACGCCCACGCTAGCCGTTACCGTTAGCCGTATTGCTAGCCACTCCAGTCCTTCTTTCGTATCCGAGCTGCTAAGCTACCCAAGAGGCGAGCTACAACATGAGGAAATGGCTGCCAGCGTTGAGCGAGCTTGCAAGAGGCGAAATAGTGTTTCTTAGTATCGACAGGGATGATTTGGTTCAGTCACGAACGAATTCGGTGGATGATACTGAGCTTTTTGGATGGAGCGTTGTCGGCCGCGAAAGTGATACATGTAGTTCTTCCTCCCCGAACTGAACAAGTCGACAATGAGGGTAGGTACGTTCCCTTATGGGATTTCTGGTGTCGCTACCCTGGCAGGGAAGACAGAAAAGCATTGAGAGAGATAGGAAGGGGTCATAAACATAAATACGAAGGTAAAGCGATAGTCATAACAGGGACTGGAACTCCAACTTGCCCCAGCAACTAATAATAGTCCATTGGATCGCACACTTGTACCTTACTATCAGAGTCCACAAAAATAATCTTACCATAATAACACGGAAGGGGATCATCACCCGGTCCAATAGACACGATCTTTCCAGCCAGACTGAGTTCTTCCAATAGCGCATATCCCGCTTTATCGTCGAAGATTACTTCATCATTTCCTCTTGTCGAAATAAAAACTTCATTGAGGAATCTAGAAAATGCTATCCCTGGAAACCTTTTTGGAAACTCACGATCGAAGATGTCCATTAAAACTATATTGAATAATACCCTAGTGATTTCACCCACAGGTGGTATACCACCAATGCTTATATCTGGCCTATGATTTCCATCATCATCAATGATAGGGAGCAAAAGTAAAGATGAAATGAGTTTATAAACTGAACCATCTCCAACAAAAGGCTTAACCTTATCTAAAATAAGACTGATTGGAATAATCCTTAATGATTCCTTTAAGTCAAGCCAGTACAGTCTATCCACCTTTCCCATTTTTTGAAGACTGTTATAAAAGGAATCAAGCAGATTTTCTAATCGGTAACCATCTTTTGGCAAGCGACCATGTGAAAGACGAAATAACATTAGGGATAATGCCATTAACACCAATACATCCTCTTTATCAGGCATAACCACATAAATCATATCTGGATCAGAGCCGGTCCTAAGCATGATATCTGGACAATCTGATAGCGTATCAGTTAAAAACTGAGTTAGATCAACCTTCTTTATGAACTTAACTTGTAGCGGAGATAGAACGTATAAACCTGAGACTATTTTTTGTTGAATAACAGCTAATCGGTAGCGAGACATACTAAATTGAAGATTATCTGTTAAATCTTTATAGATAAAGTCAATATCATCAGTTAGCTGCACAAGTGAACATTCAACTGTACTCAAATTTCTAGTCAAAATAATGGTAGGGGAAGGAAGAAATAACGAACTATGAGTATAAACTAAACAACTCTTATTAAATATGCTAACACCAATCATAATCATCCTATAACTGTACATTAATTTAACATGAAAAGTTAGGAACTAGACCAACCGCTAGAAAGAAAGCTACCATCACACCTAAACCAACTCCCTTAAGCACTGGACCGCTAGAAGGGATTGTTATCTCAGCAAAAGGAAGCTCTGTCCCAAAGGCCGACTCAACAGATGCTGAAACGTCGTTTCTTTCAACAAAACCAACCCTACTAAAGCCCGGCGCATAATAATCCAGATTCATAAAAGGATCATACGACTCAAAAGGTGAGAACAACCCCCCCACGGGGGGTTGAAGTTCACTGCCTAACGCAAACCCGTACCAGACAGTACAACCAAGGCCCAAGCAGACCAGAACCAAGAAACGCCCATACCTACCTTCATAATGAGTAATTACCTCCACCAATGTTCTTGTAACTTTCTTTTTGACCAAATCAGGCAAACCGGCCCAGGAATAGCTATAAGGAGCCAACGAATTAGCTGAAAGAGGTCTGCTATAATAAGATAAACCAAGAGAATTACTTAAAAAAGACAACCTATCAAAGGATTCCTCAGGGAACTTCAATTCTTGAGTTAAGAACCGAATCTGATCCGGAAAAAAGCGAAAACCTATCCCCATACGAATGTCATACGACATGAATGATGATGCATCCATATAATGGCGAGGGAGCTCTATAAAAGGAGCTCGTAGTCGCTCATTAATAGACATACTCCAAAGAGAATGTGTCCAACTGCTTAAGAAACGATGAATGGAACCGCGATAACCATAAGACGTTTGTTGCACTTGACTCGTTGAAGAAGATGAAGACGATGGTTGACTCGTTGAAGAAGATGAAGACGATGACCCCCCTGTGTCGTCCTCCAAAGAAAGCTCGTCGAAGTGCTTACATAAAGAAAACATTTGTAGGTTCTCTATCTCATATAAAAAATTGTACCATGCTCGTGAGCCCATATGATTTCTGTTTTTTGTATTTCAGTAAAAACATTGGCTTTTCCTGACGTACTTGGTTGTTCAGTCTTTGCGTAAGTACCCTGTACGTGATATCAGGTGTCGCTACCCTGGACCCTCAGTATTCTTTTATACTTAACTCCTGCTATGAGAGGTCTCGGGAAAGCCTATTCCTAAGACATACCGCTGGAGAACGGCATTTAATAGAGCTGAAACAGTGAAAGGTCAGTCTCTATCGTGGGATTTCCTAAAGTGCCTTTACCCCTGTATAAAAGTTCTGATGTATCCCTCTAGCATAATAACTAGAGAACGACATCGGTTTTACTCTAAAGGGGAACATCAAGTGGGTAGGTACTTTTTAGGTTTAGCCTTTAGGTGTGCTAACAACTAGTGAGATCTAAATCTTGGCCAAAATAAATGGATGTATGTCTTCGTGTTCCACCCAGCCATGATGCATGACAGGAGAGAGCGAGCACAAGAAAGAAAGGGAAAACCCTGCCGGATAAGCGGAAGAATGAGTTTCAAAAACTATTAATAAGCGTCCGTTTTCTTAATACCCCCTGTTTCCCGTGGCGGCCCGTTAGTCGGCTGATTCCCGACCTCGCGTTGGCAGTGAGTGTTCGTGGGTCCCGAAATGACTGATCTTCGATATCCCTGATTAGAGACTTGGCGAGCGTGGCTCGGTCTCATGCACATCACGTCTCTCAACCTCTCTCTCGAATAGGCGGCTCGAGATCCCCTTCGTCAGCGCTAAGGTAAGGCTAAGGCGTAGTCCCATCTGCCTAGTCACGAATTTATGTGATGATCTGCAGCGCCTGCGCTGTACTGGCCGGACCATGTTGTAAAACAGCGGCTGCCCGCTCGCCTCCCCTTCCCCTGCCCGGACACAGAAGACCAAATGAATGAGATTACTGCCATTTCTTCTCCTTTTGTTTCACTTCTTCCATCCTTCCAATTCGCTCTATGCCTTCTGTCAAATATTCGATCATCATCTCACTCCAAAGGTAGATCACTCATAAATAGAATAGAAATTGGATGAATAGGAATCAGACATAGATTTCGTGCCTGGTGAATTTGATTGGTCCGGGCTGAAATTACTTACATTGAACCTCCAAACTGAACTTCACGCTGGAAATTCTTGATAGTTCAATCGATCTTAGGTGAAGCAGGGACTCGATCGGGGGAGATGGAAATCCCGTATGACATGTCCGACAAGTCGCACTATACACCCCTCCTCTCCGGGACCAGGCCCACGATCAGGCAGGAAATTGGCTGCTTTTTCGGAGCCGCTATATCTTTTTCTAACGGCCACTTCTTTAGCACGGCACTTGTCCGCTAACAAGCACCTTGATCCGGCTTGCACCAACCCGCCCCGCCGGTGCTAGCGCACCCTTCTCTTCCATCATCTCCCGCAAGCTGCTGTGTCTCGCTTACAAAAGTGAACCTTCCCTTCCCGTCGTCCGGTGCCCTCGTGGTAGTACCAGAGGGAGGGCGGTGCTCATAATGGGATATCATCATCATCATAGAATCACAATTTTGATTGGGTATCTAGAATATCTATGTCCCAGGACCAAAAATATGAATAATCTGAGGAGGAGTATAGCCTGTAGTGAATTACATAGTAGTCCTCCTACTAAGTGCGATTACTTATCATAATAAAAAACTGTTTCACTTTATACCTATAACTCATTAGAATGATAACTCATTATGGGTGACTTTTATTACAAATATCAACAATATCTCTATTCTCCGATGAAAAATGAAGACTAAGACTGGAGCTTCGTAGAAAAAGCCCTTTATCGGATTTGAACCGATGACTTACGCCTTACCATGGCGTTACTCTACCACTGAGTTAAAAGGGCCCATTTTCTTCAAAAAATGAATTAACCACTAGCTACTATAGAGTCTACTACATGTATCTATGTATGTACTATAATGTACATGTATACATAGGGGCTCATTCAGGAACAAGAAATTTTATTTACCTAGGAAGTTTTAGTTATTTATATTTGAGAAATATCAATGCAATGAATTGTTTCAGGGCCGCTCCTAATTGCTTTGCTTTTATTGACTCATCCGGACGAGATTCACTTGGTTGATTGATACATGTACCAATTCGATATAGATCCAAGATATTTCATCGAATCATGTGATGAAGGGATTCGACTCGTACCCTAAACTGAATTATTAGAGAAAAAAACAGAATTTGACGATCTGATTCTGGAGGAGAATACATGTCCACGGAATTCTCTCAAGATATTATTTCCAGAGGCACTGTTCATCAGTGATCTTGTGCGTATACTCCTAGAATAGCAGAGAGGAAAAATAGATACTTATTGGAAACGGTTAGAGCTATGATGTTTGGGATGAATGTACCTCGTTTGGGCAGAAGCAGTGTTGACCGCAACATACTTGATCGATCGCATACCGTCAAAGTTCTTTCTGGAAGCATCCCTGATGACTATCATTTAAAAGTATTTTGCTGCTGTTCATATTCAAATTTAAAGAAAGGAAGCTAACGAAAGAAAGCGAGCTCAACGAAACAAGCGAAGCGAGCAGCAGGAGAAGTAGTAGAAGGTAACGAACTAGACACTCAGAGATAGATCAGAAGCGAAACTCGGCAAGGAGAAGGCTGAACCCAGGTGCTACACTACAGTAGGCGTCACCCGGGGCCGCACGACTCGGGCAGACTCTCTACCCGTGCGCGTGACAGTTGGTATCAGAGCGGAGTTTTGGGTAAATCCCCTTTCGATTTCTGCTAATTCTCTTCTTGTTGCACCATGTCCAAGCTTGACGATAGCAGTGGAGCGCTGTCTGCGGCGGCTGTTGCTAAGGAAACACTCAAGGATCGAGTGACCCAACTTGATGGCAAGGTCGACCATTTGGGCGGACAAGTGGAGACTATGGCAGAAAGGCTGGATAATCTGGAATCGTTGGTCACCAGACTCAGTGATCGCGGTGATCTTCCCAGTGAAGGAGAGCCGTCTTCATGGGGCCTCAACGATCTCGGTTGCGATGTCCAAAGCGTGACGGACCGGGTCAAATTGAGGAGCTTGCTGTGGAGATAGGTCTCCGGTTCGTGAACCGAATGTCTCACCTGGCGACTCCAGACGCATTCGAGTCCCGGAACCACAGCCATTCAACGGGATCCGAAATGCCAAGGAAGTGACTTTCTCGTCCTCTTGGACATTCCACAGTACTTGTTGGCTGTTCGTGCCCCTGAGGACGACCAAGTGACAATGGCAACAATGTATCTCTCAGGGGATGCGAAGCTGTGGTGGCGGACGCGATATGAGGACGTGCTGGAGGGCCGTTGCGAGATCAACGCCTGGGAGGAACTCAAGAGGGAGCTCAAGGAAAGGAGCAGTTCCTGCCTGGGAACGTTGCATGGGAGAGTCCCTGATGTGGACCGGCACTGTTCGATAAAATCAAAGCAGACCCTGGGGGACTGACCCGAGCTATAGACAAAGAAAGACTTTGATAGATAGAATAACGCACCCACTCAGACTTGCATCAAAAAGAGGGCTACTTCACTATGAAAGGTAATATATGAATTGAAACTAATGCGACGGGTGTCAATTACCAAAAACGACTCGACCACTAACTCAGTCCCGCGGGTAACACAAGGCCGAAGATGGATGCGAAGAATAGAATAGAATAATGAAACCACTCTCGAACCATCACACGGATTCCGACCCAACAGCCCATGATATGGGAAGAACGGAATGGAAACGATTCTATGCGCAGACGTGAAACCTCTATCGATAGAAGCATTCTAATCCGCCTATTTAGAGAGGAACGATTCCCTCGTCTGAGAACCGCCATTCACGCACGAAACGGAGAGAACCTAAACAAAAATGCAGAAGTGAGCGTACCTTTATAGATAGGGGGGGGCTCTCCTCTCTCCCCCTTTTTTAGCCAACACCATCTTACACTGTTGGGCAAAGCCAAAAATCTGATGAATAGAAGGAGATCAGAAAGATACGCGGACGACTTGACTATAGTATAGGTCGGATGTTTCCGTGAGCAGTAAGCAGCAGATCTCCCCTTTTTTTGGGAAAGCTGGTGGCCCTTTGGGCGTGTGAATTCTTTCAAGGGGCGGCCTGATTCGTTCGGTAGATCCGGTCGAGGTGGTTTTCGTTTACCAGCGCGTAGGTGGTGTTCCTATGACCGAGTCTTTCTGGCCCCTGTGAACATCTTTTCTTAATGTATTAAAGAGGGCCTCTCTAACCGGTGAAAAGTGGTGGATGTCCACTAACGGCCATTCCTGGCTCGGCTCCGATAACGCAATTCCGGGAGGAGTCGGTATAAGGGCACTGGATCCCTTCGGACCTGGAGAACGTGTGACGCTGGGTCGGGGTTTGGTGAACCAACTGGTCGCTCCTCTAGTTGAAGTATCGGGCCCCTTTTTCGTTGCCTAGGTTACACCTTCGGAATACCCACGAAGGGGATTTCGCTCTACTCCCCCCAATCTTCACTTTACGCCACGCCGACTCTCCGTCGTGGAATTAGACCGACGGGGAATCTCCATAGGAACTAGTCCCTCAGATTTCGCACGTAGGAGATCGAGACACAGCCCCAGGGCTATGGGGAAAGATGTGGATCGATCGCCCTAGATAGACAACTACATAGAGGGTTTCTACAAGTATCTATCTATAGATATAGATATAGATAATATCGGTAGTTGTCCGGTCGTACCCGAACAATAATATTCCAGAGGGAAATGCACCTAAGATCAAATATTTCGAGCCGGCTTCCGTGGAAAATTCAGACTTTCTTTTTGATGCTGCGATCACATAAAAACATAAACTTTGAGGCTCAATAGCTAAATACATGGCAATTGAATCATGAGCCGAGATCATAAAGAGCATACTGCGAGTAGGAAGTGGAATTAATACAATGGATTCAGAAGCATCAAACCTCTCTTGTTCGGAAGAATCGAAACACATCGAAATGGTACCAGCCGTACTTAATAATGGGAGGATTTGGCAGAAATATGTAAAATTGTCCCTCCTAAAAAGATTATTCCGGAATAAATGGGCAATAGTTAGGAGAGGTGCGCCAGCGGCGAGCAGAAGCAAGGTTATTAGATACCGAAGGGAAACCCCGGCCAGAACCACACGTGCAAGTTTCCCTGCATGTGGCTCGTCCGTGATAACTTCTTCGGATTTGCGTGAACTAGCGGACCGATCACTAAGTGGGGATGCTCCCTCCAGCATGAGCGAACCTTTTCGGAACTGGTTAGGAATGGGCGCCACTATCCCAGCCCGGATCCAGCCAGGTTCTATTGATCATGTCCCCTTCCCAACAGTTGTACCTTGTCTTGGGGCGCCTTTGGCTTTACGAGAGAAAGCCCGCCGGAGAAAAAAGTGTTTCTCTTCCCGTCCCGGGTCATAGTGAGGCTCCGGTGCGTCCACAGAAGAGGAAATCGCAATGCATCTTGCTCAGCAGGCGTAGCTTGGAGTGGGAGTGTAGCGGGGGTAAGGTAAGGAAAGTGGCCGCCAGAGAGGCAGCCAAACCAAGCCAGGGCCTATTGAGCGCAGCGCAGCTAAGCTAATATGCGCCGGAGAAAGCCAGGTGCCGGAGGTAAGCTCTATTCGGCCCGGAGCATTGATTCCCCATAACGAATAGGCTAGCTCTCTCTCTCAATTGCCTATTCTGTGCTCGAGAAGGTCCCCCAGTTCCTCGGCTGCACCTCGAGGTGCATTTAGTTGTCTTACATGAGACTCGGGATATTCCCCACTCACTCCATGGGGCATGGCACCTTTCGCTCATCCATTCCGCCCGCCCGTCCAGACGCGGCGCCCTTTCTCATTATCATCTACCGCCCTTTCTTTCCTCCCGGCTATTCACGCATGAAGATCGTCGTATGTATGCTCGACTTCGGTTGCCGGTGCAATAGGTAGGAGTACATTATGGCAGGATCAGTCACCCGGGCAAACCAACCCTCCTCCAAGAAGAATTGTGCTATGCCCCCCCGATCCCTATAGAGCGAAAGAGCAGCCTGGTGATCCCTAGGTTGCAGCACGTCCGGTCGTTAACTCCTCGCTAGCTGCCGCCGTTTCTAGGACCGACCGACGCCTCACCTGCACAGGTACCTACGTAGTGTAGTGTCGGTCGCACATTCATAATAGCGTTCGGACTCATGTGCCTTCCAGAACCAGGGGAGTTCCCTTGCTCCTGCTGCGTACGATTAGCCAGCCTTGCGGCGGCAAAAGGATTAGACGTCCCCCCATGCTACGGTTCCCTGCGGTCCGAACCCGGTGCCGCATTAGGTTAGGGAGCTGGGCGATAATAGCTCCTCCGCATCCCAAAGCGCGCTGCCCTCCTAGGCGCGCAACACTAAGTAATCCAAGCCAACCCACATTACTGACTAACGGTGGATAATCATCTTTCTTAGAGGTACTAAATACAACTCCATGAATGAGCAAAATGAAGGTTGCGTTAATGATAAAGATCTCTGGGGAAACCGCTAAAAAAAGATTGAACATGTGGGAGGGATCCGAACAAATTCTGCTTTCATTTCCCCCGTCTGGAGCACTGAGTTACTGACGGTCTTCAGCAGGCAGGCTGCACTCTAGGCTAGGAAGGAAGAGCACTTCCAGCAGCCAGACCAACAATGAATGCGTAATGCGTTGCGTATAGTATGAGAGAAGGTAGCTAAAAAAAGGTGGTGTTTCCGTATAGTACAGTACACTGAACACCAACCCAATATCGACTGGATAGATTGAATGCAAGTTTCATCTATTAATGCAGCTCCGGGACATAATCTTTCAGCTCCCCCAAGAGTTTAAAATATCAAGGGTTTGCCCAAAAAAAGGGCTGTTTACGCCGTGAGTCATCAAACTTTGATGAATCTCATCGAGAAAGTTCAAATTGTTTGACTCGTTAAAGAGTCTCTCTGCGACCGTGCGAATAGAACGACACCCCGGGGGGAGTCTCAGTATATGGCTCTGCTTTAGTAAGACGTCCAGGAGGTCGCCGATTTCGGCCTGTAGCGTGTTTACAGCGCTTTCGACCATACGCTCCTCAAAGTTCTGGCGTGTGAGCCCGCGAAGTCGCGAGACGTTAATACCAATGAGAATGCTCATTGTGAGGCTAAGCCCCATCATAGCTATTGCGGCGGCAATATCTTGGGGAGTCATAACAAAAGGGTTGGTTTTTCGGTTTGATAGAATAAGCACTGTGAACTATCTGTTTCAAAAAGATAGTGGATCGAACCGAACCTTAAGTAAAGTCAATAAATGAGTTAAGGTAGTAGGTATCATGGAGAACTAGAATACATACAAAGCAAAAAGAACATAGAGAAAGCAACAGAACAGGAAGAACTGCTCAGATACCAGTGAGTGAACTAGGTCTTTTGAAAAGAATTTCAAACATGGAAGTTCTATCCTATTTATCGAACAAGAGAATGGAACTGAACTTGACAGGTCGACCGGTAGGAAAGTCAACTGTCCATATCGATTTGAAGAAGAAACGGGATTACATTTCTATACGAGAAAATAATCCCAAGTTGGAAAGAGGAGAACCGTACCGAAAGGAAGGAAAGCAACAAACAAACCTTATCCAAATCCTCTCGCTATCGCTCGAGCCTTTAACCCGATCTTTCCTTCCTGACAGAGCTCTCTTTCCTGCTTTCCGAACCACAACACTGAGACTTGAAGCAAGGTGTGTTAAGCATATCGGTCAAGCAACAAATTCCTCGGAGCACAGAAAGCTCAGATAGCAAGACTCCGAGTAGGAGGAGCCAGCGCATTGAGGCTGCTTCTACAAACAAGAAGGGGAAGAAGAAGGTTAATTGATGAAATGAATAACCTGGAATGTCCGTGGTTTGAGGGGTTATAACAAGAGAGTTTCTGTTGGATCTGTCCTTCAAAACTATAATTGCCAGTGAGTCTGTTTACAGGAGACCAAGGCTGAGTCTTGGGACAGAACTTTCCTGAGACCTTTGGGAAGTCCATTTTTTTATGGGGTTATGGGTTTGCCATCTGATGGTCTTTCTGGGGGACTTCTTCTGCTTTGGGATGCCTCTGAGCTAACACTATTATCGTCAACTGTTCATCGCTACTCTATTACTGCTGTCTTCCGGTTCAACGCAGTTTGCTTCACTGTCTCAACTGTGTATGGGCCAACGAATTCTGTTCTTCACCCAGCATTTATTTCCGAGCTGCACGATACCATGAATACCTTTGGAGTGGGGCCGGCATATGTGCTTGGAGATTTCAACATCACTAGGTGGTATTCGGATAGAAACTTGTCTGATGGAAACTTGGGTGGGAGGAAACTCTTCAATGAGTGGATCGACGATTGGGGTCTTCTGGATATACAGATCTCAAACCATAAATACACCTGGAGCAGTATGAGGGACAACCCATCTCTATCCAGACTTGATAGAATCTTGGTTAACATTGAATGGGCGGATCTATTTCCTAACCAAATGCTACTCGGATTGCCTAAGCCCACTTCAGATCATGTTCCTCTTGGCTTAGACCTTGGTGGTTTCAAATCTCATCCCCCTTTCAGGTTTGAGAGAGCATGGCTAGGCTACCTAGACTTTGATTCTAAGGTTGGGAATTGGTGGTCTTCGTCGAACATCTCTGAATTAAACTCAGCAAAAGGGTTGGCATTTAAACTTAGAACAATAAAAGAAAATATCAAAAGGTGGAGATGTGATACCTTTGGGTCCATTAGATCCAAGAAAGATAACATAATGATGGAGATTCAGAGTCTCGATCTCAAGGAGGAAGTGGCCCCTCTTCTCCCGCTTGAGAGGGATTGTAAAATCAAGTCTTTTCCTACTCACCGAGATGTCGATGTGGAAGCTAATGGATAAAGTTAGGATCCTGCCCTTGGGACTGGACCTCAATCGGACCATTCAAACCTTCTACTCATAGAAAGATTCAAACCACTGAAAAAGTACTTACTTCTTAGTTCAAGTTCCATCTCCCTGTAGTGCAAGTTCCTTCTCCCGGAAGCCTAGATAAACAAAGGAAGAAAGAGCCTTATCAGTTCAGTAAAGCTCAGTAAAGCTCGATCACCGAGTCAAAGTGGAAGTTCATCCGCGGATCCTGGCATGGATGTGGACGTTGATCTAAGACCCTCTCCCGTTGGTCGAGTGACGCAAGGTTCTTTGATTTGGATTGGTTGGGACTATCAAGTCGATCATCGATTCCTTTTGATGTTCCAGACTCCGAAACGCTTTCCGTCGCTACTTCTTTTGATTTGAATCGCTTAACCTTTGTGGAAGCTGCCCCTATCTAATCAGGCTCCGTAGCTGCAAGAGGTGTGGAAGGTGGATCTTCTGCCTCGGAAAGTGAACTCTTGTCTTAGCACTCTTTTCTTGTACTCTTATCCTCCCTCCCTTGCTTGATCGGTCGCTATCGCTCCCTTGCTGACTCGGGAGCCCTTTTTTTTTCCCTCTTTCAAGCAGACAGAAAGAAATGCCTCAAAATGGCTAAAGCCCTCAAAGAGCTAGCGATCTATTCTAAAAAGGAGAGAGAACTATGAGAAGAGCGTACCTACTATCCCTCTCTTAATAAGGGGTAGCTTCTAGCCTAGCCTAAAAAAACCTCCATGCAAGGATATTCCCGATTTTCAACCTTGTCAGGGGACCGTACCAGCATGGCTTTCGGGTGGGGAATGAAGGGCTGAGACTGCTTCTCAATCTCATTCCCTACCAAGCCCTATCCTTTAAATGGATGGATCATCCGCTCATTACTTTGATCACCTAGCCTCACCAGCCTTGAAAGCTTTTATTTCCCCTTCCATCCCATCCGTAAGCTCATCCATCCTTCCCGCCATAAGCTGATGATCTCAAACTGCCTGAAACCGACGTGATAGCCAAGCGAGACCTTACCAAGAGTCCCAGACGAGTGACGTTTACGGAACGAGTCTTGTCTTATCCGGCGAGCGTAGTTTACTACGCGAGTCTCTTCTGACGAGCGAGTTTTAGAAGCCTATCAAACCTTTAATTCCTAATCCTTTCTGGTGGAACCACCCTTGATACACTTGCCTACGCGTCTCGCTATCGCTCGGCTTGCACCCTCGTATCGTTCTTTCCAGTGTTGGGTAAAGGAATGGAACCTCTATCTCATCCCTCCGAACTACCAACACCTTTTGATCTCCACCCCACCTGATCACCATCCCTTGCCGGCGAGGAAGAATCAGTAGGAAGAGTAGGCGATCGTGGGGATTAGCCACCAGCTGCTCAAACCAAGGAAACTCTAGATGGAACGCGATAAGAAGCGTGAGTAGTTGGCCGAGAATAGCCTTCCTTGAAACAAGCCGTGATCATCCTACCCCTATATGGTCGTGTCGTCTTATCCCATCCCTTGCTGTCATTCCTTCTCTACTTGCTCATCCATGCCTACATGGTTCAGTCATTAAGTAGTCCGGCGGAATGAGAAAAGTTCTCGGTCTATCTATCGCCACAAACCGTTGATGACCTCCCCATTAACCTATGTTGGTGATTCCCTCGTTCCAATGCCCGCTGATGGGGAAGGGACTAAACCAAAAAAACCCGCCTCAAGAAGGAAGGAACTAGCTATTGATGAATCTGAACGAACAGCTCTAGTCGGAATTCGAGACGTTCTAACGACCCGGCCCTTTCCCATCAGGCAATTCCGAATTAAATAAAAGTATCCTCTTTCCCATCCGCTTAGGGATGAGATACCCTGGCCAGTAAGGAATAACCGGGGGCATATAGCTCTGTTCCTCTATCCCTCTCTTTTTCACCACTCTAGCTGTCATCCCCTAGGAATTGAACACTTTTTTTTTCGGGGAAGAAAAGAGTGGTGATCCATCGGTCGAAGAAGGGAGAAAAGAATGTTCGATTTCCACCGCTATATAAAGAAGAATAGAATGAATGACTCGCCGAGAAGAGGGATTATATGGTTGGTCTATCCCCTTCGAGAAAGAGTTGTCATGGGTGCCGTTTTGAGGAAACAGCAGTGGGTTCTCCTGCCACAGCTGAGCCCGTAGTGGACCCCTCCTGGAAAATCTTCGTTCGTGCCCTTATTCATTCCCTATCCTGCCCTCCGCCTCAGTCCTACACTGGACCTCAGGAATGCCCGACTTCGGAGCTCGCACACTTAGCTATCAAATGGGATCCCGAGGGAAGACTTTTGGGCCAACCCGAAAGGAAAGCGGGATACTCACCAAGAGAAGAAGACAATTCTTGCACGTAAAATTCATAAGAAAATCGTCTTCATAGAATAGTCTGATTATAAGTTCGATAGTCTTGGAAATCAGACTATTCTTGAACATCGAAGAAATGAAGAAATTCGTCTTCTTATAATAGTCTGATACCCGAGAGATAAACAGAGCCTCCTACTTTACTTGTCGGGGTTTGCGGGGTTGACTCAATATCGGGACAGACAGAGGTCTAGGATTGAAAACCTCATAGATAGAAGGAAGGGAATGCCCGGGCATAAGAACGAGATTCACGACTCAATTCCTCTATTAGATAGGAGAGAGAAAGACCGGACCTTTCTGTCCTGTGTTTTCGAGCAGCTCTTTTGCGCAGTCGTTGAGTCGACCTTTCTGTTAAAAGACTTTTCTTTTGTTTTTATCTTGCAGAATGTGCCCCTACTCTTTCTTCAGGGGAAGAGCTATTCTTGTACATATACTCATCTGGATACCGAGCTACTAGACTAGAAGAGGAATGCCTCTATTTATGCCTTTCTTTATGCCTTTAGGCAGGAAGAGCGAACTCGTCTCTTAGACAATTAGTAGGGCACGCTACTCTTTCCTTTAGGAACAATAGCCGACTAGTCTCTTACACAAGAATTGGTGGACTCGGATAGGTCCCCCTCTTCTTTCTAGTGAGAGTTCCCTCGAGGAGAGAGCCATTATTCGACTAGGGAAGCCCCTCTTTCTTCTTTATTTTGTCTTGCTCGGGGGATAGGAGCACACTTAAGGGATAAAAACCTTCTTTCTTGCCTTGAACAGATCCCTGGGGGGGAATTCCTGCCAGACAGGGTAGGGGAAGGCCTGACTTCTATTACTCTATTCCGGACCTTAGGAAGGAATGCCGGGCGGGGGGATCCCTCCAGAGCTACTAGGATAGGAGGGGTCCGCCCTTAGAACAGGACTTAATGAAGAACGGAATCCACGACTTCTTAGCTCATCTTTGCTCAGGAGGGGAGCGGACCTTTTTGCGATACAACTATTATGGCGCATAATGTGCCCCTACGCACCCAAAGGGAAGAGCACACCCTATTTACACTATTAGTTGGGGAAGATAATCAGTAAGACAATCGCGCTTACCTAGGTTACCTCAATGTCGGGATAGACGGGCTTACCTCATACCTAATCGAAGTTACCAGGGTTGACTCAATACCGGGATGCCCTGTGATACCTAGATAGAAGGAGGAGTCCGCCCTTAGCCTTAGCCCAGTACTTCCTTTAGTAATAAAAACCTTGGGGAGCTCATATCGGACTTATTCAACTAAGAGGGAAGGGATAAAAACCTTCTCCCCTGGAACAAACTAGATCCAGAGGGAAGACTTCACTTAGGGAGATACCTGGAAGGAGGTCCTAACATATACTTTACTCCTAGAACCCTGGGGTTGGGGACCCGTTATCTCAACTTCCAGTACAGGAAAGCAGAAGCTAGGTCTAGCATAACAAAACCGACCCCGCCTTTCTTTAGTTTAGCACTAGCTGCAGGAGAAAGAAGCAAAAGGGACATGGACATCTCTCCATAGAATAAATGGGGTTTTCGACCGGGCACTACCTTGGGAAGCTGGAAGCACACTAAAAAAAAGGAGACTGCTTAGTGACTTGGACAAACAAAACCCCGTGGGGGGACTGACTTCGATACAGGATTGGGAAACGATTTTTTGACTGACGCCAGGCAGGAAAAGCAGACTTCTTCCACCTCGATAGCTCATAGTGGAAAGGCCCGTTGACACATCGAGCTATGAAAGACCGTCTTTTTCGCTTAAAGACCTTTTCCACTCATAAAGGGAGATCCAAAGTAGAATCCTTTTGAAAACAACAAACTTATAAAGGTTTTTTGGCTTAAAAATACGCTCTTTACGCAATCACAAAGAAGAAGCTGGGAAGCCTTATCACACTAAAAGCACTCTACCTTCTCAGACGAGGAAAGCTCAATACCTAGCGGCTGGAGCTAAAGTATGAGGCGTCTGATACAACTACCGGGATAACTAGCTGCCTAGATAGAAGGGAAAGCAACCCACCCTCAAGAGCTACGAGCGCACTAAAGGGAGACCTTCCCCCAGGTTGCCTGGAACAAACTAGCTCCCTCAGGGAAGAGAAAGGCCTCACTCTATTTAGGTTAGGCCTGGCCGAAGGTTTAATCATTCTTTTAGCTCAGAGGGGAGGGACCTAGTTTCTTACACAATTAGTTGTGGACTAAGATTAAGATAGGGAGCTGCTCTTTCCTTTAGGCAGGGGAAGCAAACTCGCTTAGAGAGCTAGAAGTCCCATTAAGGGTTCCCTCTCTTCTCGAGACCGGATGCCCACAACCTAGCTACTCGGACCTAGCCTAGCTACGAGAAGAGCGCCCTAGGATCTATTCTCTAGAAGTTCATCCTCATCCAATCCCAGAGAAGTAAGAAAAACCTTATCTCACCTTGCAGTACAGGAAAGGTGCATCTTTCTACTTATTCATGAAATCCCACGCCCCCGCCTTTGTCTTTATTACCATCAATCGGTTATGCTCGGTCGGAGATAGCAGCTACTTACCTACGCGGATCGGCGGTTTCGGAGACCGAACTGCCCTAGCTCCAGAAGAGGTTAGCCGTAGGAGATTCAAACCTTGACCTTCTCTTTTCTTTATGAAGCTAGGATAAATTAGCCGGAGGGACATCTCTCCATATAAGAAATGGGCTATTCCTCACGGGCAAGCCAACTCCCTCGAGGGGCTACAAGTGCACTTAAGGTTTCCTGCTTATCGCCTGGAACAAAGTCAGTCCCTCAGGGCAGGCAAACGGACGTAGGGTCTTCCGCCTTTTCACAGAAACAAACTAGATCCCTAGGAACAGGGACAAGGACCCACTCTATTCCTGACTTAAGGAAGCCTTCGGGGATCTTCTCCTATCTTGTACCTCTCTTTTAGCCTAGCTCAGGAGAAAGAAGCCAAAGCGACGTACCTACCGAATTCCACTACTTCGCCAGCCAAGCATTATGTTCCAACACCGGCAACTCCCAAAACCACATGTTGTGACCAAGCAACTTCCGCGCCTCCCACTCGTACTGATACTGATTGTGCTTTCCATCTTTGCTTTGCTATATTCTGTATTCCTTATTATGGTATTGGTATTACTAAATTAGTATAGTGAGTTTCATTGATTGCGGATTGCGTTTCTACGCTTTCAAAAAAGTCAGTTTTTTGGGATGTTCATGTCCTTCGCTGGCTCCGTGACAACAGATACATTTACATAAAAGAATTCTTTGTGGACCGACCAAGCGGTAAGGCCTCCCATGTGGCGCACCCTCAGACCAATAGAAGGGGATTTCGAACTAAGCTAATGAAGGTGATTCGCTCCAACTACGGGATGAACGCCAACCCCGCCGGGTAGAGCTCCTCTTCCGTATCTGTATATCCGCATCTTCCTCATATGTAGTTTCTATGCCTTCATAAAGGCCTATTATTGATCCACCCCCATATGAGAGGCTGTAAAGAAGCTATATCGGCTCATAATTCGGATATATAAAAGAAGTCGTGAACTCCAGAAAGGAGGGAACTCAAGCGAAGAGACCATAGAATGGTACTGCTACTTGAAAGCCTGGGGCTAATAGCAAGACAGAGAGATTCGTGGAGAGATGTGCTATACTATATTGATTTCCTCATTTCCCCTCTCTCTTCTCATTATTTCGTTCATTCTATCATGTCATGGTTTTTTTTGTTTTAACGTTCCTCATTTCTTATGATTTTTTAGGTCTTTTGAGGAGAAATGGAGTCGATCTCAGTCCAAGGAGCATAACAATCGATTCTATGGCCTTCCCCTTTCTATTTGGGCTTAAAAGAAAATGCTATTAAGCTTATTTTTTTTGGTTTTATTCTTGATTGCTGACGTCCCTAACCCCATCTAATCCTAATTTGTAAGGTTTTTTCGGAGCCTATGGAGCTATGGAGGGCCGATCTAACTCCCCCCATTTGATGTAAACTAACTATATAGTGGTCCCTTCTCCTCTCCTTCTCCCCTTCTTTCCTCTATCCTCCATTCTCGGGCTAGAAAAAAAAAATGTTTTCAAATTTCAAAACATATGTGAGAATAATATAAACAAGAGATTTGGGAAAAACGTGAATAAAGTTTCATTCCATCCAGAGGTATACACATTAGAATAAGAAATGACTAAAATGCCCCTGAACCTAAAAGAACACAATTACCCCTAAAGAAAAAGAATCAAACAAGAAAATAATAAGTCAATTTATACAAAATGAAACAAGATAACTGAGAAAATATAGGGATTTGCACTGAATCGGGCGGTGGAGGTTAGGAACCAGCTTGTATTCTTTTTTTCCATGCTTTGATTCGAACCCCCTCTAGATCTTTTGTTTTTCCACGTGCCTTATCCATTCCCGGTTTTCATCAAAGGGTGGCGACTCCACTGGGGAGATTCGACTCCTCGGTGTTGATTCTTTAGTTCTTGGAAGTTGAATCCCTCTTTCTTGCAACGGACTGTTTCGGAGCCCTTTTGGCTGCTGCAAACCATCCCCACCCCGGTGCTTTTTTTCTGGAAAAGGGCTCTGGGCGACCTGTTGGAAGTAGCCCAGACCCAGGGGGCGACCTGCTACTAGTCGCCCCCTCCTGTAGCTTGAGTTTTCTCAAAATTTCGGCCACGGAACCTCGGGTCTCGGTCCCCAACCCTTGGTCCTTCTGTCCCCTGCGCTTTGGAAAAGCCTTGGGAGGCTTGTTCCAAGCCTAGGAGGGGTGTACAAACCCCAATTTGCCCTCCCTTGCAAGTTTTGATGGTTTTCTAGTTTTCTAAAGCCCCTATGGCTTACTCAAAGTTGCCTTCAAACTCGGTGAGGAGAGAGTGACTAGTCCGAGTGCAAGAGACTTAGGTTCGCTTGCGCCTACGAGCGCCTACGTAGCACTTTCACTTAAACTTTTGCACCCGCTCTCCCGCGGCGTTTTACCTTGCATTCACTGTGCTCACCGCACACGGAATTGTCCTAACACAGAAGTACTAGGGGTTAGCCTTTGCCGCATTAGTGGGGGTCTCTAGGAAAACGTTTCTACCCCACGTACCGATCCTTCGAGAGGTCACTTCCGTAGTCGGGGCCATTGGAGTTGGAGACACACACGTTTGCCGTGCATTTAGCCTGGGTGTCCCGAAGAAATGGCCTAAACCCCCTTAGTGGAGAAGCATTGAATGCATTCCATGCCACGCACGCACTCGCGCTCCTTCCTACTCGAGTAGAGTGAGAAAAACGTGAGAGAGGGCTAGGCTAATCAAAGCAAGTAGGAACAATAGGTCCTTGTTTAATTTATGAGCGAGAGTTGCCTAATTTGAGAAATTTCTCAAGAAATTTGAGGCCTAAGAGTCGACGCATTGAAGTGTAGAGTCGACCTAGTCGACTCACTGCGACGACCCCTTCTGGTTCATTTCAATTTTCTGAATGATTTTCCTGGCCTCCTTACCTTAGAAAAGCCTCCCACGTCCCCTTTCTACTCCATGGAGAAGAAAGGGGAAGGGAGAACAAAAGGAGAAGTGGAAAAGAAAGGAGGAGGAAAAATTGGTTTAAGAAAACCAATAAAAATTTAAGAAAATCGGACCCCTGGAATTAATATTTCTTGAATCTTGGCCCCCCTCCTTCTGAATCAATTCCCTTATATCCTACATAGTAAGCTTCACCCGGGAAGAAGGCTTGTAGAGCGAAATCCAAAATCAAAGGAGGGAAAATAAATAAGAAGAAATTCCTGGGAAGGGAAAGATTAGGGAGGGTTGAGGGCCCATTGTAACCAATTTCGGGACCCACGAAACTCTCTTGAATTTCTTAGTGGCTTTGCTTTACAACACGTTTTCCAGTGTCTAAACTTTAGTTAAATTCTAAATTTATTGGAAGTACTAAACAAAGAATAAAGCACGCTTTCAAAAAAACCGTTGGCTCCCTTTTCCCAAAGACCCTTGTTTCTAAAGATTGAACCGCCCCTAACCTAAATCTCCTTCAGTGGGTTCCTAAGACTCATTCTCCAACAAGCCTGAAGTTTTTGTTTTTGAGAGTCCTTATCTTGGTTAAAAAGGGAAGAGACCTCCCTGGCTAAGACCGCCTTTACTCGCACGGACCCTATCAACACCTAAAATAGGGCAATAGAAGAGGGTCTGGGAGCGGGGCTGCATAGGATGCTGCTGAATCAACGACTGAGAGGACTGAAACGTCGGCTGAGATTAAGGCTGCATGGGCAGCATCTGTGGCGTGGTCTGACAGACAGGCTGTAACGTGGTCTGCACGCGTAACTGAGTCGTCGGCAGCGAAGATATGGGCTGTAACGTGGACTGATTGGGATGAGGTTCAAGACGCTGCAGCTGCTGAGCAGTACTCTCCACCGGAAGCTTATTCAAATAAGTCCGAGGTAAGAACAGAATGCAGGGAATAAGGTGCTTTGGACCCGTCTCGTCAAAAGTAACATGCCGGGAAATCAATATAGACTTTCCTGGTTTTTGGATCAAAGCATCTGTATCCTTTGTGATCCTCACTATATCCCAAAAATATACACTCTCAATTTTCTTATTCCGCTGTGAAGCATCAATATGAGGAAAACAGGCACACCCCTCTGAAAAAGAATAGAGTCTTCTGTTATCTTCTGAAACAATCTCTGAAAGGCTTCAGTGGTGGCTGAAGACGATTAAAAATATTTATAAACACAGCTGTATTAAACGCTTCAGCCCAGAGAAATTGAGATACCTTACTTGACTTGCAAACATCAAGGATAGAGCAGTCTCGGTAATGTGTCTATCTTTCCTTTCAGCCCGTCAAACCTTGCGTAATTTATTAGGGCAGGAAAGCTTATGAGAAATCCCGGCTTGCTGCAAGTAGTCAGAGAACTCCTTGGAGGCCTCCTCCATCACTTCTGAGAGTTTTGATGGATCGATCAAACATCTTCTCCACCTTTGTCCGAAAGAGGCGAAAATCACTTAGCACTTCACTCTTGTGTTTGAGGAAAGAAACCATGTATACCGACTGAAATCATCTATGAATGTAACGTAGTAACGATAGCCAGAGAGTGAAGCAACGGGTGCAGGCCCCCGAACATCAGAATGCAGAATTTCAAGGGCATCAAGCCTTGAAAAAAAAAAAAACACCGGTTTCTTAAGGCTTCAAACTACTAGTCATTAAGACTACTATGAAAGATAAGTAAGGAACTCCTTTCACTTAGAAGTTTTGCCTGCTTGCATCTACCCCCCTTTTTAAAAGAACTTTCTTTCAATCTCAACAAAGCAAATGAAAGCATAACTCTTGTTGTCCTCTGACTCTTTTTGCCTGCTTGTGGAGGTCTCTCGGGTGTCTACGGCAGATCCGATCAGTCTCGTGATGAAGAGAAGTCAGTCTTATCCGATCTTCCACTAAGAAAGGTATCGTCACGACCAGGTCTCGGGGCTCCCACTGCTTGGGATATTTTCTCTTCATCCGGGGGTTCATTTCATTATGAACTAAAAAAGTTTAAGGCTGATTAGTGAGGTCTTAAAAACTTCATACAATGAATGATCAGCCATTCCATTCCATTTGTGCTTTCAGCAAGTAGGCGACGCGAATCTATGGTTTCTATGTTTCAATCGGATACCAATTGCTTGGATGCGTTTGAAAGCCTCGAGATGAATTGACTCTTGCAGAAAAAATTCTTTATAGTTTGGAAAGGTTTGTCTTGTGTCTCCGTAACAAATGGTCCATTTATGGATGGGCGAACGACGGGGATTGAACCCGCGCGTGGTGGACTCACAATCCACTGCCTTGATCCACTTGGCTACATCCGCCCCTACCCCCGCACAAGTTTCAGTCTCTATCTACGATCAGATCCTTTCTGAACCCCCCCTATGACCGCTATAAAAGAGCTGCTTTTTCCGATAGTTGCAAGTCTATTGTTTGTTGTGTTTCGGAATTAGGGGAAGCAAAGCTTCAACAAGCAAGTAGAAGCTTCCTGGCAAAGCTTCAAACAAAGAGGTTGGGCCATTGATTTGACTTCACTTTACTTAATATTTAAGATACGGGCCGGGCGGGCAGTGAAGGCTCGTTTAGTAGACAGCGAGCGAGCAGCAAGCTACGGCTTCAAAGCCCTTACTATATAGGGGCCTTTTTTGAAGCTGGTTGCAGAAAAATCTTGTTCAGAATCTAAAGATGGCCTTGTCTGTCGGTCGAAGAAGGCCACAAACAAGTGGAAGCAACCGATGCTTTGGTCATTCAGTTGACTCCTTGCTGCCAGTCCGTGCTTGCTGTCATGCTGGCAAATAGGGGGTTTCGGCCGGTTTTACCTACTATTGGATTTGAACCAATGACTCTCGCCGTATGAAAGCGATACTCTAACCGCTGAGTCAAGTAGGTCAAGCTGAGTCAAGTCAGATAAAATAGACCTATAAGAGAAAGCCAACCAAAGCGCAACCAGAGTTCTCCGCGGGGCTACGCGCTAAGAAAGAGAAAGCGTTATCGCTATACGAAATGAAGCAGCGGCTAGCACGCTAAGATCAACCACTTGGAGAACGCGGAGCCTTTCTTTCTCGGTCGTCTGTCTTAATAAGTTAAGTTGATTCCGATTCATGCGGTCGTTCTCTGCTGCATTGGTGTTTTCACTCCCCACTCTCCACCATAACAATTTTATTCCACCATATCTCAGGAATAGTCAAAGGAAGTAGGCGGGTCCGAGTAGGAATAAATTCACTAAGAAGTAGGGGCATACATAAATGGATCAATTCATTCAACAAGATCCGTTCGGATCGGACCAGGATGAATGGGATTGGTCTGACCTCTCGCTCGGATGTAAGACTCCCGCCGCCGACAGATGTCCCATGCCACGTTTCGTGAACAGCTATGCCCGAGAATGAATGAATTGTGATATAGCGCCTAATAAGCCACTGACTGTAGGAGAGGAAATAGGGGGCCCTATACCATACATCCTGCTGCCTCGGGACGACTGCACGTTACATCATAGCAGCACGACCAAATGGAGGCGGAAACCAGCAAGCGTAGGGCTGAAAAGCCCCTATTACGTAAGGCGCGCTAGCACGCTTACTACGTTTTTCAGCAAGCAGCAAGCAGCTCCGAAAACTCCAGTGCGCGCTAGCGCACTCCGGCTTTCGAGCCAGATGGCTCTCAGCCTTCGTTTGCTGGCTCACACCCCCCTATTCTTTAAAGGGTCACCCTTTCAGGACCTTTGATTTCGAAACACTAACCGTTGCTGGTCCTCCGCTTAGCCATTTCCTTTCTTTGGTCTCGATGTCCAAACCACTGCTCCTTGGGTCACTGCGTAAGACGTAGATCGCTCCGTTCTCTCCTCATTTTGAATAGTGGAGTGGGTTGGTCCGGGGGCTAGCGAGATTTCATTGGCTCACTCAGTAGCCTTCCCATTCACAGACGCTGCCAGCCTCCCATCCTCGTGTGGATTCTTTTCTTTCAGATTACGGGGTTGCTCATTCCCTTTTTGCTTTGTCCCCAGATTCCAATGTTGGCCAATATGATCATTCTTTGATTTCTCATATGACACGGAGAAGACGGACAGAGGGAGGGCGGTGGCGGTAGCGCATCCTACTACTGAGGGCTTTCCCTTTCCTTATGAAGCGTGCTTTCATGGTGGCGGACAGGCCAGAGAGTTCCAATTCTTTCGTGTGCGCCTGGTCAATAAAGACAACCTTCTCTAATCGCGTAGAGCGAGGCAATGAGCATTGTGCTGCTTGCGACTCCTGCGTCTACTGATGACAACTCAGGGCAGGGTCATGTCAATTTGTATGTGCGCTTGGTCCGTCCTGTACTTGCCTGCGAGTGCTTTCTTTCCTTCATACATCGAGGGGATATCCGTAGAGCCGGGGCTGGTTGGTTGGTCCGGTGGAACAATGTTCAACTAACTCAATACTGAAGCCTTCAACTAAATTATTCCCGAACGTGAGGACTGCAATTGCATGACCTTCCTTTCACTTTGAAACCACTACCAATTCGTTTGCCAGCATACGACTTTATAGTCTTTGCTTGCTCGGATTGCTCCACCCGCTGACTGACTTTCTTTCCATAGGAGATCTGGTTGCTTCCCAATACGAGTGGCGAATGCGTGCACCTCTTTCAGAGCCTCTTTGAAAGCCTTGCTTGGGCCCTAATAGTAAGTTGGGATGAAACAATCTCTTTCAGATCAGTGGATGAATCGATTTATGAATAAGCACTCGCCATGTCAAGTCAGCTAGTCATTCAACTAATCTCGTCCGCTTTAATCACAGGATTAGAGTATGCCCTTCCACTTCCGGTAGTCAGAGAGGTAGCCGATAGTCGGAACAACTGGAACTGTAGCTTGCACTCGAGCTGGCGTATATATCTTTTCTTCGGTCTATGGTCCTCTTTAAGCTTAGTCCTTTTGGGCATGTCGGCTAGCCGCCTGTCAGATATTCAACTACTCACTTGTCCGCTTCCAATTTTCAAAGTAAGAAGCCGATGCCACTTTTTCAGGAGTCATCGAATCGGCAGGCACAACAGAAGGAATCAACATAGGGAGTTAGCTTAGCGTTCGAGGACAGCACTCACCTCCGCCACCGGATCTCGAAACCAAATCTTTCACCGACTCTCCAAAACACCACCAGTAAAGCTAGTTTCAAAGAAGGCATAATAGGGGGGATTTCATTGCTTTTAAGAGCCTATATATGATATGAGAATAAAATCAAACAATTTCATTGCCTCATGGGCGATCGCTCGCTTCGTCTCCGTCGTCTGCAAATCTATTGGTTTAACCGACATAAGGAAGGGCTTCCGTTAGGATGCGGAGTGGAACCTCTTTGCAGAGCCTTTGAATAGTTATCATGGGTTGAAAAGGGGCGGGACAAGGATATACCAAATGAAACCCTGACCGATAGACTTTTCTTGTTCTGTGTAGTTGAAGATTTAGTGACTTTGCCAAATGAACCATATCTATACGAAAATGATGATATCGATACCACCCGCTCGCCTCTCGTGATTAGCTCCTCGCGTACGCTCCCGCTATGGAAATGAGTCCTTCGTTAAGCTCTCGTCATTGGTCAGTTCCCGTCACTCAACCTCAATAAGAAGATCCTCTTGTTGAGTGAGTTATTGACTTATTTGATTCGATTGGCTTGGTCTTTTACCTGAAAATACTGAATAAATGGCTTTTTTTTTATGCGTATGCTCCTACACCAGTTACTACAACAGCCAATAGACTTGTTTATGGATTTCCTGACTTTGGTTCTTGTTCATACTACCCATTAGTGGAGCTAGGAGATTCGGTTGTTTAACCTGAGGCAATGAAATTGTTGCGATGGAAGTTTCGGCTGTTCCCTTTGCTTGTCTTCCTGGTCCCGCGGACTCGCTTTCTCTCTCGATTGAAGTTTCGGGATCAGTTGATTATGCAGGTGCGTGTGCCGGTTAAGGTTGACAGTGCCTCTTACCGCCCCTATCTCTAAAGGGGCTTATGTGACTGGTCTCGCTGACTTAACCGCTGACAGGCTTTCATTCTCATATAGATCTCAAACTCATGCATTTTTCGTAAGGATGGATGATAATTGGTTTCGCCATCCTCATAGCCGGAAGCCAGATCTACTCTCTCTGGTCATTGCCTCAGTCAGCTTCGAGGTGATCTGTCTATTGAACGAGAATCCCCCCTTCTCCAACAATGCGCGGAACTTCTTTTTTGAAATAGATTTGATTTTATTATTGACTCCCCTGTCAACTCGGCAACTACTCCTCCAGTTGATGAACAACGGTGGTTCGCGTATTCTATTTTATAGCTTTGGCTCGCTTTTAGTTCTGACTTGAACTATCGCTTGCCATCCAGGCTCCCCCCTTCGCATGCTAGTCACATCCCGGCGGCAACGCGTATCCAATCATGCGCCTGTGATAAAGACACGAACCAATGTTTCGATGTGCGTTTGCTTCACACACTCGTCTCTTGGCACTCGTCTAGGAGGTATCGCGACCCCTCTTCTCGAAAGGAAGTCACCTCAGTCTGGCGAACAAAGAACTTGGCTATCGCTCCCGTCGTAAAGGCGCCTGATAAGCGGAGCGCGTTTCCTCTTTCGCCTGTGAACTAATCGGCTTTCTAAAGACGAAGAAGGAGAGACATCGACCTCGCGTCGCGGTAGTTCGTTCGCTTGGCTATTGATGTCAATTCGAACGTGGATGAAATTCCATTCCAAATGGTTTATATAAAGCAAATCTATACTGGTTTCAAGGGCGGTTTCTCTCATCGCCAATACGGGTGCATCTTTCTCATCGAAGAAGAGCTGGTGTCTATGCCAGGAAGGGGGAAGATGCAAGAAAAAAGAAAGAAGTTTTTGGAAAAAGAAAGAAAAGAAAAGAACGAGATCTCTATTCTTCCTCGCTCCCACCGAAATAGCAACAATCAAAAAGGCAGAATTTCTCTCTTTATTGTTGCTATTTCGGTAGGTGAGAAAAGAGATCCTAAATCATTGACGCCTTTCTTCGATCCTTGTATGTTAGGGGTCGATCAAGTTGTCAAGTACTTTGTCGTTCCTTTGGTTGTTTTCCCTAAGGAGAACCCTCCGGACGACTTAGTACCTGAGTCCCCCATGGTGTCAAGGAGATTTATTAACTTATGTAGGGAGATTTTTGAAAATGAGAATCCTCCTACAAGTTCTGCATCAAGTTCTTTTATCCGCTGTTCAAGCCTTTCTTTGAGCAGGGCGAACCATTTTCTTTCCCAACTCACTCATCCGATCTTTTGTTAACGACTCCTTCTTCTCGGCCAGCCGCTTGACTTCTTGCACCGCTTTTTCATGGGCTTCCCGTAAGATAGCTATTGCTGATTTGTTATCGCAGAAGAAATCAGTCGGTTCTTTCTGCCTTTGGCCAATGTCTTCTAGGATTCTTCTGATCCAAATTGCTTGGCAAGCTGACGCTGAAGCTGCAACGTACTCTGCTTCTGCTGATGATTGAGCAACTGTTTGCTGCTTCTTGGAAGCCCATGAGAATACTCCAGAGCCTAATGAGAATGCATATCCCGAAGTACTCTTCATATCATCTGCTGATCCAGCCCAATCACTATCAGTGTAGCCGATCAACTTTGAGTCGGAACATGAAAGCAATTGAAAGTCGTCTAGTTAGCAAGCCTCGATATGGAGTACGAGCTACGCATATAGCGGGAAGCTCGTTAGGTAGCCGTAGAAATCCTATCTTTCGTCTCTCGTTACGGTCAGCAGATAAATCATAGAGTGCTTTGCTTAGAGAGTATTTCAAACCGGTAGTGGATGCTGGTACTCGAGGGCTTTCAAATTAACCCTTGCTAAAGCGCTCTTTAAGTCCGGTCTTTTTGCTTTTTCATTACTAAAACAAGCGCTAGTTCTTTAGAGCCGGTAGATCAGAGAGAGTGTTGTTTGTGTTCAGTTCCTTCCAGCTCGGCGGTAGCGATGTAGAAAAAGTCTTGTTGTTGCTGGGCTCGTCAAGCGGCTCATAGTGAAAGTGAGTAATAAGTATCTAGTCCAGTGGATAAAAGAATCTATACTTTCAGTAAGCTCGTGAGGTACTCTTTCTTGGGAAAGCCGCTCTAAAGGTAAGAAGGTCAGGCTCACGGCAGGTGCCGAAGTGAACTTGGGAAACTTGGGCAAAAAAAAAACTTCCGGATCAGAGGATGTAATACATCTTATTTGCTTTTTTGTTATGAGAAAGCGACACAAAAGAGAATCTTTCGGGAACAGGGTAGGCGGCTTTGAGAATCAAACTCTTCCTTCGAAAGGTAAGTAAAGCCAGTCAGTATTGCTCGCACGGTTCAGAGTCAAATCTATCTTTTCAAAGGCAATGCGCTTAGGCGGATCAGAAGAATAAATCTTCCTTTCTGTAAGCGGTTTAGGGAAAGGATCCGGACCTGAAACAGAACCAGAGAAGGAAAGGGGAAGATCCGGGCACTCGTGGAAAAGATACATTTCCTTTCCGGTGCTGTTGAATTTGTTTTTTGATTCTCGTTCCGTAAAGCAGCAGCCCGCACTCACTTGAATGAAAGAGTTTTAGACCAATTCCTGCTTCCGGGCAGGAGGGAAGAAGGTGACTTCTAGCAGTTAGTGCTTCGGGCAAGTGTCGCAGAGAGCAGAGAGAGGAGGTTGGAATTTTTTTTTCTCCTACCGTCAAGCTCTTTGAGAACAACGGTACGGTAAGAGCAATATTACCTGTCTTACTAGCAATAACCGAAGAAAAAGCGCCCTTACTAATAGGGCCTCCTCCTCCGGCCTTCTTTTTTTGGATATTCTTTTATAGAAGTACTTCCTTCTTATACGAAAATACTTGCCATTCTCAACATCGAGACCGTGTTGGCTGGTTCCGAGGAAGACGGCAATTTACTCGCTTTCCCGGACGAAGGCTTGGAAAAAAAAAGACGTGAAAGAGAGGTAGTGGAGGGGGTGTCTCATGAAATCCTGTCCATCCCTTCTCGGATTCCCTTTTTGATACTACCTTTACTGTATCCAATGGGAAGGACCTCATATCGATTCAAGGGTCGAACGCATCCCGGATTTCGAATGGTGTTGGGAATGGCAAGTCTTTCACGGAGGATGGGGTAGAAGGAGATTCAATAGACGGCTAGTCGGCTTGAACGACGAGCATCCTCCTGGCATTTAGAAAGTCGTAGCGAGGTAGGGGTGGAAAGGAGGAATCAGAGGGTGGTGGTTGGCACTCATTCCCCGCCAATGAAGAAGGACGTGATTCCCTACTTCCATTGCCCGCTGATGTTAGCTCTCGACTGAGAAATCTTTCGAGGGCCGAAGGGCTCCCCATTACTTTTTGATTCTGTCAACCTGGCTTCAGTTCAGTATTGACGGATGAATAATCGACCAAAACAGGAATGGGGAACCAGAACAATAATGGAGAAGATCCCTCTGATTCGCCCTAGCCGATAGTAGTTTCGGATGGTGCCGCGGGCACATGCATTATAGTCGGAGATTCCAAATCTGCCCTTCTATTATGGGGGTTCGGTCCGTAGAGGAGTGCCCTATCGTCTGTTCGACCGCGGCCACTGATTGATGAGGGCTGAAGATGACATCTTTGTTGCCCGCCTTTTGAAGAGCAAGGAATGGGAGGGATAAGGATAGAACCTAACCGTCGATTCTCTCAGCCTTGGAAGCAGTCTGATTTTCCCTGCCCGGAGAAAGATAAACCATTGAATGGGGAGGACGAGACTCTTTGATCTCGGTTGACCGGAGATATCAGTGAATATCGTACGACCGCCGATCGACCGGCTCGGCTTACTAATTGAAAGCTAGGACAGACATAGCATTATAGCCAGCCAAGCCGTGAGCTACTCCCTACCCATAGAAAGAGGTTGCTTTCGAATTAGTGATAGAGGCGGCGCCTTTACCTGTGTGCATATGGATAGCACCCTTTTAGGTAGGGAGTTGTTAACGCAATAGTAGACTCGACTTGTCGATGGAGATTCAGTAGGCAGCCGAGAACAATTCAGATAGTTCAATGCCCGGGTTGCCAGCTGTATCGGAAAGAGTTGGTTCAGCTATGCCCATCTCTACCTCTCGCCCAGATTCAGATCCTTGGATAGAAGATATCAATGCGACCGTCTTTCTTCGTTATCATAATGTTAGCAGCAGCTTTCCACTCTTTTCCCGGGTGGATTGATAGGGCTTATACCTAAACGCAGCAGGCCCCGCGAGTGAGCCAGTGAATGAACCTCAAACTCGATGAGAGGGTCAGTCGATCCAACGTTTTCAACCCACCCCGACATAAGGGAAAGGAGGGCTTGCCCCTTACCACTAGAGAGTCCGGTGAATTCGATTTGTGAGCGCGTGGTTATTGACAGGGGGTTCGGCATTAGGAATCAATGTCGGAGATGGCTAGAGACGACTTCGCCCTTTGTAGGAGAATCACCCGAGTCCAGTGCGAGACCTTCCCCTGGATCCCTCCCATTCGCTCATCCATGAACTCTCTCTGAACCAGCTTCTCTTTCTGAGATAGGTTGGGGTTTTGCTCTTCCGCCGAGAAAGGCCACGTCTTTCAACCCCCTCGGGTTCCCACCAGGTGGTATAGGAAGTGCAATGGGTGACAAAATCGAATCTCGGTCTCACCATGAGAAAAGAGCTCTCGTCACTTCCTGATGGGATGTCGAGGCAGGGGATAGCATACCAATTCGAAATCCTCTTAAATAGTATCCATCTATGAACCATACGTTCGAACAACTTCTTCTGATTCCCCTCTGTCATTATTCGTGTCGTCTTAATGAATAGCATGTGCCTCGCCTAGGAAGTGCTCATGCAATCCCATCTTTGCTCCTAATTTCTTTCTATCGATATCGACATCTAACAATGGAAAGGAAGTTCTTAATGCGGGTGAAAATCAATCTCATTCTCCGACGAAAAAAGAACTATCTAAGGTCTCGAAAACCATAATTTATGTGGAATTGAATAAAGGGTAAGGAGTAATATAGTATAAGAAAAAAATTATCGCACCCCCCTCAGGAACGTGCAAAGAGGCAACTATTCTTCATATCAATCTCTTCGTAACCGAAAGGTAGGTTTCATTGTTGTTAACTGCTCCCCACACCCCCACGGCTGTCAACCCTATAGAGCCTCCCCCCTAAAGGGTTGGAATGAGAATGAGAGGCCTTCTCCGTTCCTTTTTTCGCTATTCATAGACATTGCGTCTCATTCCCCTCTCCCTCGACTTTCATTAGGTTGCTGTTGCCCAGTTCTCTCCACGTGGGTAATATGAGACACAAAAAGCTCCTTTGTTTGCTGTTCCCTCTCGCTTTCAATGAAAAAAGAACTATTAGATCTCTCTTGGGCAATTCTATTCTCCCTTGCCCCGAATGAATTAGAATCCTATCTACTGCTCCTATGTTTTTCTCTCGCTCCACTATCAAAAAAGTGTTTTTGAAACTCAAATCCCGGAAATCCGTTTTCTAAAAAAAGGGTCATTTGCTCATGCATCATTTCAGCAGCAAGGACGGAGCATTTTTCTTCGATAAGATTCAACCGTCACTATATAGGGCGGACCGGGAGGATTCGAAATTCGTTAGGAGAGGAAAAAAATGTACTCGACCTGGGTTTAGTCATTGGAAAGATTTCCAACTCTCTCTTCTGCCCGTTGGTCTCCTCCCAAAAAGAGTTCACTATTTGAATTCGCTCTGACCAAAAGGGAGTCGTTTTGGCTCTCCCTCAGACTAGAATGGATTTCTGATTTGCCCCTAAAGGGGTTAGTAGGATGATGTTCCCGCATCAGAGACAGATGGTCAACAAAGTTACCTTTCCCTATCTTGTTCGAAGCGAGTGATCATTCGAGTGGGTCCGGTCGAGCAAGGAGAAAGATCGTTCCGTCTGGTATCCGCTCTCCCCAACTCACGCTTGGTTTGCCCCGCAGCATTCCTACTTTTCATCGACGTTTGATTGCGATGAGAACGGAACGATTAGTAAAGTTATACCTTTCTTTCTTTAGCATTTATAAATTCATAATGATAGCTAAAAAGCAAAAGTATAACTATACTACTATCACCGCGCCTCCTACTAACGTCCCAGTCCAACTCTATGAAGAGTATAGCAAGGTTGTAGTGGAGCTTGCTGAAAGGTACGTACCGTGGGTCTTTTAAATTCCAATGAAATTGGAATTTAAATGGTTACCAACGTGGACAGCCAGTTCTGTAAGAACTAAAGGAAATCGATATTTAGAAGGAATTAAAGTCGATTCTCCTTTCCTACGGGCAATTTGGGATTTATATTCCTTATCCCTTTGGGGCTGTTCCATGTTGTTTAACTCAAAGACCTACTCAAAATCCTCACAACGAAGGGTATGGCCTTTTGTCAAAGAGAACCTTGAGTGGTCATATCGGTATATTATACCGGTAGTGTCATTCTTCTGTTCTACTCTGACCATCTTTCCTCAGAAAGGTGGTTCAGGTTATGATTCAGAGAATTTTGCCTGGGAATTGTATCAATCAGTCCCGTGCACTAATTATCTGTATTGTAAAGCCGCCGATGACTTTCAATACTTACTTGTTCATTCGTATCGAACTTGTAAACGTATTCTCAGTAATCGTGTGGCTCCGGCCTCAGAAGATGACCAAATGACTTACTTTGCACCTGGTAGGTTAGCGTTTAAGATGGAAGGAGCTGGAAAGGTTAGGGTATTTGCTATACCCAACGCTTTTAAACAAGCCTTACTTAGACCTGCCCATGATTGGTGTATGTCTGTATTGAAAACAATCAATACCTATGGTACATACAATCAACTGGCCCCGCTTTCGCGGCTATCTAAGTTAGACGAGTTGTATTCGTTTGATTTGTCATCTGCTACGGATCGCTATCCTTTAGCGATCCAAGCGATTACAATCAACGCTCTATTCGACTCAGTTGTAGCGTTTGCTTGGGTCGTCTGTGGATTAGGTTGTAACGCCTTTTCCTGTCAGACCTCCCGAAGTCACCGTCCAGAAGACTTTGGTTTGGTCCGTTTTGAAACGGGTCAGCCTCTAGGTCTTCTTTCATCTTGGCCTTTATTTTCACTATGCCATCACTTTTTAGTGTGGTATTGTGAAAATAAGGTGTACCCTGGTCGAATATTCAAGCGTTATGCTCTCCTAGGCGATGATATCGTTATAGGAGATGCCAGAGTCGCTGAGGTTTATCAGGATATTATGAACCAGTTAGGAGTCAAGATTTCTTTACCGAAATCTTTGATTTCCAAACGTGGAGCTTTAGAATTCGCGAAGAAATTCCGAATTCATGATACAGATCTGTCCCCGATAAGCGTTAAAATGCTTCGGACGACACAACATGCTGTATCCTGGATGCCCGTTTGTAAATCGGTGGGAGTGAAATCCTTGCGGGTTTCACTACGATTGAGAGGGGCCGGTTATCGACGATATTCGTCACAACCGACATCCTTTCATCCTCATTACAACCGACATTGGTTCAGACATGTTCTTGTATGTTTCAGCCCTTCTGGTATCGCTCCGTACCCTTTTGAGTTCTGGCTAGGATTCCCAGAGGGTTTCCTTCCCAGTCCTTCTCAAATGGGTATGGTCCGAGAGATGTTACTTGAATCATGCGCACCGGATTGGCGGCATGCCGAAAGAATTGCTGCCGATATCGACGCGTTAGACGACGATACCGGACTGCTGATAGAAAGAAAGCTGATGGTGTCGTGGGCCTACTCGATGATCAAGTACCTCGATTGGTACCAGCGAGCAAGGTTTGATTATTCGGTGCCAATATCAAGTTTATTAGATCCACCCGCGTACGTATTCAAACCACAGTAAAAAGACCCATTATTAAAATTCCATAAATATGGTCGACTGTTTAAATGTTATGATTTGATACGTACTCGGAGGGCGCCACTCGAAATTGAGTTGACGCACCGGAATCTAGGCATTGATATTGTCCAATGTGTCTTTCTGAGAAGGATGGACAGTTGGTATCGTCCATCACAGTCTTGAAGATGGTAGTCTGCGTGGCAACATGCGGCCTATAGTCATATAAGACTTTAAGCGCACCTGAGCGTCTTTCCTCTCAGTCATAAATAAACCTAGTAACCCAGGGTGGGTCCTAGGGGGACTTCGACTGAGAGTATAATGCACGACCATAGTCTTACCAACTATGGAAGTGCAGAGGTCCCTAAAACCAATGGATCGTGACAAGTCGTTACTACTAGCCCTCTTTCATTACTGTATTCTTTTTATATCCTTCTCCCTTGTTCTCAGTGACTCATCAAATTCCCCCGAATTCATTCCCCTTCCGGGGGAGAAGGAGAGTGCTCAACAGCAGCCCCCGGTTCAATCGATAGGCCGAAAGCGGTTTTAGACAAAAATGGATAAGAAATTCTTTTTCTGTGCCACAACCGAGGTAGGTTTGGGGATGTTTACCCGTTGCTGAAAAGTACCCCGCGCAGTAGTATATTATTACGTTCGTGCTGAGTTCTTCTTGTCATCTCTTTCTCTTTCTCCCTCGCCATTATCTCCTTCCAGGGACCAATGATTGGATGCTTCATAGCCGATGAATCCCTCCCCACTAGTCCACCTCTGACACTTTCGAAAATCTTTGTTAATGCCTCCCCCGAGAATCAACCAGTTCCCATATCGAGGAAGTTGCTCGTGTCGGCTGGCCCAGTCGAGACAGACATTACAGAAGATGTGTAGGTATCAACCCGGCCCTTCTTTGACTAATCATGAAAGCCAGATCGGGATGAGAACTCACTCCTGGATACCAGAGATTGAATTACCGAGGTGAGTAAGTACGGGTAGTTCGACCTGGAAGAATCTCTTTTATTGGAAAGAGGGGTTTACCACTCGACGACTCAGTTGAGGAGAAAGCGACACGGATACCTAATCGGCGGATGATCCATCAATCGTCTTCTTTCTTCGGCATCAACCTGTTCGCTTTCAATGGCTGGCAACAGCTAATTGACATCTACTCCAAAGGCTGGGCTCTCCTGCTGGCAACTAATCGAATAGTAGTCTGATGTTCTGCCCGGTTCCCCAAATCCCGATAGCCGCTTGAAACCGAGAAATCTATGCGGGTGTCAAGTCCAACTAGTAGATGCTTGTTCGGGAAGTCACTCCTTATTAACAGCGGTGATGCAACCACTGATCTTTCTCGCCCACCTTCCCACCGAACAAGAAAATCGTCTTATGCCTCTCCGCCACCTTCAGTCCAATCCACTACTTGTGATGCCCAATTACTACTCCTTTCTCCAACCCTACTGCTTTTGAAGGAGTGATGAGCGGATTTCAAGCCTTTGAACCCGCTCGAGGGAATAGAACAGAACTGCTCTTGAAGGACTACTCTATTATCCGCTAATGAGGAATCAATATCTTCCGAGGGGAGCTTTAGCCACTCAACCGATAAAGAGAGGATCATCTTTTAGTCTTTCAAGGGCGATCATTCGACGGTTGGGCTTTCGAGATGAGTGACTCCAATCAACGGAAATAAGCTTGAAACTTCCGGGCAACTACTACGACTCGTATCACCGACTACTACTCTCATTTTAGGCAGAAGCGGAGGATTGAGAGGCGGAGGGATCAGTCTACTATTGTTCGGCTGGTCGGGTGGGAATAGGCATCGGTGTCGAAGGGGAATCGGAAGGAGAATCAAAGACTTGCTTGTTCGGCTGGGCGAGGGGGAAAGGTAGGCGGGTTGAAGGAGGAAAGAGAGGTCGGAATTTGATACTGGTTCAAATGCAACTACGGGATAAAAGCTGGGTTTTCACTATTGATTCCTCTGCCTTTGCTACCGGTGGATCAACTGAATCAGCTACTTTCACCCCTGCTTCTGCTGGATCAACTGGGTCAACAAGTGGTAGTACCTCTGCTATTGCCCCTCCTACTACCAATGTGGGCGGATCAACTGAAATTGGTTCCACTTGATCAATAGCTAGAACTAGTTCAGATGCTTGCATAGGATGGTCCCTTCATTGATTTTTCAATTGGCATGGATAGGGGTCGGAACAGCTATCTATAGTGCTGCGTATACAGGTTTTTCTCACTTCTCCCCCCCCCCCAATTCGGTTAGTGGTACGAGCCATTCGTCCGGAATCTGTTATCTCCATCACTCCGAATCCCACCGACAGCGATTCATCAATTCCATTTATTGATAGTATTTACTCTGCGTGCTATGGTTCAATCCCGTACACTTGCTTTATGGGCGTTTCCCGTACATGCACATGCAATGGACTTCTTTCGTACACGTGAAAAGGCCTTCTCCAACATGGCTGTGTCTTTAGATTCTAAGCGGATCTCGGGCTATAGATGGGCTTGAGTTCGGGGAGTCGCTTACGCGTTATTATGTGCGTCTGGCACGTCACGCTCTTTATGGTCCGTGAGAAATGGTTACCATTTTTTCATTAATAATGGAGGTGGATAGGCGCTTTTTAGTTTCCGGTATGATGTATGGGAGGGAGCCCCGTTTACTCCCATTGAACGATTGGCCGGTAAGGGCCTGAAGGCCCCTGTATGTCTATGGAACACCAATAGTCTTCTATGGCCCTGTGCATCTGGACCTACTATTGGTTCAACAGTTTCAAGGTCATCTGCTCGAACTGCTGCTTTCATTCTTGCCCCTGCGTGGTAAACTGGCTCTACAGCGGGTGAGACCTTTGCCCCAGTTCTTGGCTTTGTTGCTTCCGCGCCCTTTGCCTGAATGGTAAGGTCCAATCCTGACCAAGAACCTTACCCGTGCGGATCTTCCCGTGCGCTCGTCCTGCGACTTGAGAAGAAAGTCTGATCCGGCCACGTCCCCTATTTCACGTTTACGCCTAGGCCATTATTTGCCTCTAGCCTTACGCTAGCCTTTCCCCGTAGGAAGCCTTACCTAGTGGGTGTTTCCGTTGCGGCTGGATCGACTGAAACTGCCTTTACTACCGCCTCAGGTGGATCAACAACAATTGGCTCTTCGGCGGATCAGTAGGTTCCGAATCAACCCCGGCTACTTACTCTCGATCTTGATATAGGCAACAAACTACAATTGGATATGGCACTCAATCTGCACTTGATGGTACGGGATCCTTCCTATAAACCGGCACTTAGAATTGGCTCTCCGACTGGAGGATTTCGATCTCCATCTCGAACGGGTGGAACTTCATTTCTCCCGCCGGCCCTTGAACCGGATCTGCACCCATCCCTTATGAGCGAAACGCAGCTAATCTCTTATATAGAAAGATTACGCCGCTGCTGAGCGATCAACTGATTCAGGATCAACTGACGGCTACTCGATTTGGAACACCGGCTCGAATGGAATAAATGGCTGATGACTCTCTATCTCTAACTAGGTTGCAGCCTCCTTTCCGTTCGGGCAAGCCCCCTGCTTTATAAATCTCTGATAGGTTCACTAACGGGAAAACATCTAGGATCATTTACAGGGTTTGAATAAACAAGGTCAACTACTCGCTTTAGATCTGCTTCTTTAACGGGTTATTAAACAGGTGCTTGGGACGGGCTTTGTGCTTGATCGGGACGGAATGAGAGGTAACAAACGACCTTGACTTTACGCACCGGAAAGAAACTGTTCCCATTTCACTGTGGTGAGTGGTACATTTTTATTTGTACGTGCTTCAATCTTGACGCGCTTAGATCAGTCAAATTTGCTTATGGATCAACCGATGGATCAACTGCCTCCGTCCCTACTGCTGCCTCAGATGCCTTTGCCTCCGCTGGCACGGGATCTCAATGTACATCTACCCATGAATCCACGCCTGGATATGGATATGTTATTCGAATCGACTGGAATGCTGTCACTGTATCTACGCCTGGAGAATCTGTGACTTGGTCTCATTCGAAAAATGAATCTCAAGAAAAGAAAAAGGTAGCTTTGCTCCTTGATATGGATCCAAGCGAAGGAAAGCTGCGGGCTCAAATGGAGGGGGCTAGGTAAATTAAAAAAACTGTCTCTACTCCCGCTTCCGGTTCTAGAAATGAAAGGGATGCCGCGCGGGGCCTATACCTCTGTAGGTTCTCCGTTTTGGTCTGTCGCTGGGTGATATACCGAATCAAGCGCGCAGGTGCTTTTTTGGAAAAACTTATTATTCCCACCCAACCCTGACACTGGCCTTTGAACAAGTTCTTAAACATGCGGTCCTTGGGAGGAGCAGGGGCAGGTGGCTGCAGAGGACCGGGGTCAGACATCACTTGCTGGAAAAAGTTTCGGCATCTCACTGCCAGTCAAGAAAGAGAAGTTGGTCGGTCAGAGCCACGACCGGTGTCAGAAAATCTCTTTTTCATTGGAAACCAATGAGTTTGAATGAATTTTAGCTCGAGCGGGAGCGATATCATTCGGCAGAAAACCCAGTCTACTTGACCTATGGCAGTTTTGTTTCCGACTCGGCTTGTTCGGTTGATCATGCACTCCATGAACGTGAATGGAATTCCTATTTGAATGGGTGAACATGAATGGTTCAGGAGTAGGTATTATGTCGGTCTCTCCTTTTAATGCACATTCGGCTTATGGTTTTCAGCTGCTTTGTAATGCCTGCACTCAAGATACAGCTGAATCTGAGGCACAGTGGCTTGAATTGGACAAGCTATTTGTGTACGTCCCGGCTCCTTCCGGACGGGACACGTAAAGCTGCAGCGATATAAACACTTTAACGACTCGATTTGCCACCATTGAGCATTCTGAGGCGAGAGAAGAAGGATGCTGATTCCATGGGCCTCCGATGACATTCAACAAACTCATCTATCACTCGCTTGTCTACTCCTGCTCGCAAATGGAATAGATCTTGTCGCTAGCACGGATGGCTGTGCTAGGTTATTGCGGATGGGTCATTGCCGGCCTTCCGACAACGGTCAGAGGCTGATCCATGCGCCTACACAGGAACTTCAGACTATCCTCCTTCCTGGGCTCTCCCCTTGGTCTCGATTCATCATTCCTCATCCAAAAGTGCAACATTTTGAGTATTAGGGTTGAAGCGATGCCCATGACCATTGTTCGAGGTGAGCAGAATTCAAGGTGCATGTTCAATCACATCATTTGTCGGGCATTACTGCATCTATTGCTACGGATGATCGTCCGTCCCCCAAGAACAAGCATGTTGATGACTCGTGCGCTAGGTACAAGAAAAAGCATTTGTTTAGCACTTCGTATTATCCCCGGTCCAATGGTCGAGCTGAAGCTACAAAAACTCTGATTCCGATTCTCTTGCGGGCATTTTCTGGTTCTGCCTCGGAGGGTTCATGGCTACCCGTCGAGATTGAGATACAGGAACATGGGAAGAGGATGGATCAGTCGGTGACTCAGACTGAGAGGTCCGATTTCCCGTTCCTTCGATCGGTTACTCATGCTACAAACCCTTTGCTCAAATGAGGGCTGGTAGTTCGGGAGGTCAGACCCTTTCCCACCCAAGAGCTGTTCGAGGGTTCCATTTGTTGCTGTTGCCTCCACCGCGGATCAGAAGCGACGAAATTCCATACAGTCAATTCTTTATGGCAAGCTCGTACTCCTTTCTTCAAGCGCTCCCTCGTAGCTGCTAGAGCTGTTACTGATAAGCGCGAGCAGAACAAAACTAGTTCCATGATGAACCTTTTAGTCGCCCGTAGGAACCGAATGACTCAGGCTCGGCACACAACGAACTGTGAAAAAGCTCTTTCCCAACCCCGCAAGAGTAGGCCAAAAAGCCGTATCGCGCGAGGCGCTCACGTTGGCCTGGCTCTCGATATCGATCACGACCACGAGCATCTCACCCTCTACCACGACGATCACGAACACCAGAATCTTCAAAAGTATAGGACTGGATTGGGATTTTGATCTGTATGGTCAACAGAATCAGTGGCTGCTGGACCAACTACTGAATCCACTTAACTTAACATTTATGGCTATGAGTCTATAGGGTCTACTGAGTCGACTGCTTCATTGACAGAAGAAACTTATGCCGGGTCTCCAATCCCTATCTCGATCACAATAAGCTTAGAATATCTGGATCCCCAAAACAAACACCAGGTTCTTCCTCTCACTTTAGATACCCATGCACTTAAATAACAGTAGGATTCGAACGACCAGCATGGATGTATTATTAGTTATATCCGGTTGGGTACATGTACCTTTCTCCATCAAAAAATTCGTTTATGTTGAGAGGTATATATTTGACTATAACAACCTTACCGCACTGACCCGTTCCTTCCAATAAAGATGTAAAATAGCTTGGTGAAGGTGGAGGCGAAATATGAAAATATGAATCATCTTTTTCATATTTTTTAGCTCTAGCCGGCCCGAAGCTTAGCTTTTTCGATAGAATGAAGCCCCGGGGATGGATGTTTTGAGATAAGTCCTCGGGCTCAACAAATCATTCTTCTATCTATTGGGGTGGCAATAAGTTGTCGGAGTTTTCAGGGGTGGGAATAAAGAGTAATTCATTTTGGGTGGGAGGCCCAACCATTGATTCAAAAATTCTTTATTGATAAGGCTCACCCGGAAAAGAAAATAATGGGAATTCCGCAGTGCGGTTGCATCGGTGTAACATCACAAGAATTAGATCGGCTCTAAGTTCCTCCGTTTCAGAGATCGGATCAGGCTTGTTAGTTTACTAATAGAGAAGTGGATGAATCATAGTTGGATTGGACCGAATCAAATAATCGCTGTATCCGTACCAAGGGGGGTTGGGGGGATTCCCCATCCGCTTCACCATATCCATTCTTGGTAGTCCTGCTCGAAAATCTGATTTTAATTATTTACGAGACAATAGATTGACTTGTGAGGGGGAGCCCCTGTTTACTTAGGGGTGTAAACGCGCCTCCAATTCCCGGTAACCCATTACTCAAGCCGGGGCTACCCTCAGGGATAAGAATCTGAATCTAGGCGAGGGCTAGGATGAATGCCTTTGACTCCTATACCAATATCTTATCCCTAGACGCCCTATGTGAAAAGGTCTCTGCCTGGGCAAGAGACGGAACGGATAGGCGGCCAAATAGATCAACATTGGGATAATGAGGGTTACTATATGATGATCGAATCACGATCGTGGGCCGGTTCTAATTCCATATGCAGATTGGAATCGAAATCACCGCAGAATCAAACCCATTCTAATTCCGGATCCAATCCCATCTCCTGAGCTATACCTATTCCTTGTTACACATGTAGATTTGCCCGCTGCAGAGCGAGATGGAGACTCATCAGATTGAGATCGATACCCAGAGGTAGAGGTAGAGGCAGGAGAAGGGACAGCAAAGGGCGGGAGGAGCAGATGAAGAAGCCAAGCATGCGCTACTTTAAAGTTCGAAAGCCTCACCTAGATGGAGCAGCAGGAGTCAAAAACTTCTCTTCAGTTCCTGTTCCGGATCGAGTGGCATAGTCCCCCGTTTAGTCCTCCTATATACGAATACAGGGCGCCGTGCCAATTCGATTTTGATAACCTGCAGCGGGAGGGGCATTTCGAAAGTAGAGGCAACAGAGGCACCAGATCGATACAAAAACCCGGTAATCCAGTGGGCCTACCTATATCTCTTCTACCATAAGAGATAGCATCTTAGTCTGTTCCAGCTTACAAACGGCATTTCCTGCCAATGTTTATGTTACCCGATCAACGGGCATCTTTCACTCAATCTCGATCCGGAGCGAGCCCAAAAAGACGAATCGTAGTACTAGGCGAGCTATCCGAATCGCCTTCGGAACTTGACGTAACAGGCATTGAACTTCTGAAAGATAGACAGAAGGAAATCTTTCACAACGTACATAGCGAGCGGAAAGACTCAAGCAACCACCTTAAAGGAAGAAGCAATGGAAGCCTACTTTAAAGGGCCGATATGAAAAGGTGATGAAAAAAAACTTTCAAAAACTTCAACGATTTAAAGATTCAAAGTCCCTATGGTTTCGAAACTAAGGTTCTCACTTGAAGCACACCGTCGAAGTGGAGTTCCCACTCCGGTTCTGGAGGTCTTTTTTCCGATTGTTGGGGTGTGCAGTGGGGTTATTGCGGTGCGGGCTTTGCATGTTCTAGCTTATCTATTGTCTTGTTGATCAACCAAGCTAGCTAGCTATAGTTCGTTCTACAGTTGCTATCGGTTGCTATAGTTAGTTCTCCTGTTGGCTTGATTGACTTGCAAGAGGAGTGGCGAATTACGTAGATAATCAAGGAAGGCCGAGAAGCTGGCTAACGCTAACGATAGGAAGAAGAACCAGCAAAGCACTATATAGATTGATAGATTGTCAGTCTGACTGACTATTTGACTCTCAATGAGAGATTGATAGAGATGGAAAGATTGCTAAGAGAGAGATAGCATTGTAATTAATTAAAGTAAGAAGCTAGCTAATCTGGTATAAGCTAGCATGCGCTAGATAGGCGCATGGCATGGCTGTTACTGTAGCCGATAGGCGCGCTTGCTTGCTATATGACTTGCAACCCATGCATGCCGGCTTCTCGTTACCATGCCCTGCTTATACCATGCTTCGACCCGGCTTCGCCTACGCGCTTAGCCTTAGTATAGTATAGCTGAGGCGCAAGGCTTCCCCTATATGGAATCCGTTCTTCGCCTACGCCTATCGGCGGCAGCTTTTCTTCGGCTTCGCCTACCTCCTCGATCATATCAACAGCTTGCTTGTGCCGCCTGCTCGCTCGCTTGGTCGCATCTATCTATCTGCTGCAGATGAGCACTCCCGATCACTCTCTGATCTACGTTCATCCCAGATGTGTTCGCACAGCCTAGATGGGAAAAAGGCCTTTTGAGAGTCTAGAAGCAGGGCGCTACTTTAGTTTACAAAGGTAACCGAAGGTTTACTTTGGAAACGCCGCCATGCCTCTTTTAGTTTATCCAAAGGCAACCAGCTTAGGTTGCTTTTGTTTGCTATACTAAAAGTCAGAATAGACTTTGCGCTAGCGATAGACTTAGCTAGCACCGCATCGGGCGGTGGGAAGGGCCGCTCGCGGGGGTTCGCCTTTTGATAATCAATCAATAAGTAGCGTAGGCTTCGATAGACTTGCAATAGCGATTCTTACCAGCAATCTTAGCGACCTCTATGCAGCAACTTCGTTGCCTTACGGCGCTACGAGAGATGCTCCGTTCGTTCCTCTACGCTCGCTTACGCTACGAGTCATTCACTGTTTACTGAGCAAGCAAAACCCATTGGTAAGCTTGCTATATGACTAGCTTACCCGTAAGCTAATCAAATCAATATGACTGGCTGGAATGTGGTATTGTAGCTATTGGTTGGTAAGCTTGCAATCAATATGACTATTGTTATTGCTATCTTACGAGCAGCTTGCTATACTCTATTAGTGCCTCTCATCTGGGTTGGGTCTATCATAAGCAACCGAGCTAGTAAGGTAAGTAGGTCTCTCTCTCTTTCTATTGACACAATGTCATATGCTCACTCGCTCCGAGTCAGTGTTGATCGCCCCAAAAATGGTTCTTCTCCCATCCGTCAGGTTTGTATGTACCCACGCTCCCGTTTCTTCTTTTCTTTTCTAGCACCTCCGGAACTATCCTTTCCGGCTGCCCCTTCCCCCCTGCCTTTGCTTTGCCCCTGGGTTTGTTTGTCAACCGCATGTTCAGACCGGGGCGGCAGAACAGATCTCCTTTGGAAAAATGGAATGAAATGCAAATTCATCGAAATTTGGTACTTGATTAAGTAGCCGCACACGTCATGGACATCCTGCTTCTATATGCCACAATGACGTATCAATTCCTATTGATAGTCAGGCGGGGTGAACATTCATTCCGCCACAAAGTCTGCTTTTGGTTTGGTTCAGCCCGTTCCATAAGGAGAAGGAGAAAAGGTTCCGCTCTAACGGAAAACTGGTCATTCAGCTCGTAGTATATACTTTACGTCACCACCTCCACTTCTTTCAGATTCTTCTTTGGTTTGGCCGCTAGCTTGAAGTCCACCCAAGAGAGTTCCCCGGCTTCTCGTGATGAGCGCAGCGCAGCAAAGGGTGTTTGCGCCAGAGGAGGCGTTGGAGAGTCGGTCGTTTGTTCTGACTCTATGGTCGGCCCGCCGAATCTCTTTCTTAGCGATTTGAAAGGGGAACGTCGTGATTCGCTCCTATTTCATCAAGTATCGCCGTAAAGCACTCGCTTCGCGCTATAGACTCGAACGAGTTCAGTCGTGTTGCGTCACGAGACTAAACTAAAGAGTAGAAGATCGACGAGCTGCCAGAATCAGCACTCTTTCTGATGTTGGAAGTCACTTTAGTACCATGGTATGCAGAAGTGATGACTATCTTAAGACAGCAAAGGAGAGTTCCTTTGAGTAAACGGAAGGAAAGAGTTAGTCAGAAAAGCACGACCTTATCAGAAGGTTAACGGAGTGAGTACTGTCTCGATGGGGAGCCGACATGGTACGTACTTAGGCGATCACCCTGAGGAAGTGAGTAAGGTGATCGATGAGGCCCATCCATCAAGGAATAGCTGGAGGACACGTTGGACCAGATGCAACTGCAAGGAAGATCTTGTTAGCTGGACTATACTAGGGGACACTTTGAACATACGTTCAAGAGGTTGTTAGAAGTGTTGATGCGGGGTAGAACTGTTGATTACATGCCGTTACAACCATGCCTCCAGGAATATTTTAGAGGTGGGGTCTTGACTTCGTTGGACCAATTTAACCTCCAAAAACAGTAAAACGATACATAGTAGTCAAACAGACTGAGTCAGTGGAGAGGGCATTGGTCGAAAACTCAGCAAGGAGTACAGCAAGATTCATCTATGAAGAAGTTCGAATTCGGTTGTCCGTTGGAGATTACAAGTGATCGTGGTACTCACTTTGTAGACGACCTCACTGCCTAACTACATTGTTTATGATCATGCACAAGAAGTCCAGTCCATCCACGTGCTAACGGTCAGGCAGAATCCACTAATAAGATTCTAGTGAGCTGCAGAAGTGCTAACAGAAAACTGGTCGACACGTCTGCATTCTGTTTGATGGGCGGGCCGAACTTCGTTGAAGTCGACCACGGGCTTGGCTTCACACCCTTTATTTTGTATGGAGAAGAGGCTATCATCCCACTCGAGTTATTGGTGCCTAGTCTTAGATTGGCTGTTAAGTTTCGACTTGGAGACAAAGAGAGTATGGCACGCCGATTGCAGAAGTTGGTGACTATGGAAGAAGATCGAAACCATGCAGAGTGGAGTACTCAAGCAAGACAGCAACAGAGGAAGGCCGACACCGACAGGAGAAGAGGGGGGATGGATGCGCAGGTCTTCAAGTATAATGGGAAGTCCTTCTTTCTCGGGAGAAGATCGGCTTCCTTCCGAGTTCACTTATGGAGAATGGTTCAGTTTAGAGGATCTGGAAGCGAAATTGCTACCCGTGAACGGGTCGAAGTGAAAGAGTTGACAAAATAAGACGATCCTAAAGTGCGAAGGATTGCAATCGATTCGCCCTTCTATTTTTCGTACATGTAATCCTTGCCTGCCCGTTTAGACATCATTCTGATTCTTTTGTCCACAGAAAGTCAGTGGTCTTTGGACAAGATGAGTTGCAGAGAGGCAGGAGATTGGACAGTCTGTTGGAAGGATCAACAGTTGGACCGACCAAGGAGGGTCGACTGTTGCGGAGGACTGTGCCTGTTCATAACGGTCCTAAGATCAGATCCGAGGACGTTTTCATTTGAAAATCGGGGTAACGGTTTACTGAACACTAGATTCACTTTTCTATTCTTTCACGAGAAGTCCTTACGCTCGTCCCTCGTATGATGAACATGTTTGAGTTACCAGCCATGTCTAAACAGGTGTCTTTCAACTCTGCTTATGATCACTCGAGCATTATAGGTGACTTTCGGTCGGTTCCCGAGCTAGCTAGTGTTCAGAAGTCACTTAAGATATGATATGTGAACTTACGAGAAGATCTTAGATGTTCACTTATGAGATTTAGTTAGATGAGTTCGTCCACCTCAGTACGAGACGGAGAAAGGCCTTGTGACCTCGTGTTGGAACTTTTGCACAGAGTAGACCATAGCTAACCCCTCTCGTTCCGTAGCGCTGTCATTCTTATCTGCTGCAGTCAAGCGCCTACTAGCAAAATGGGGTGATCGACTCCTGCCCTCCTGCGCCAGCACGCTCCCAATGGCATAGAGAGAGGCATCCGTGTGGACATGGAATTCCTTGTTCCAATCCGGATGAGTATGGGCGCCGTTATCAGCCGCTCCTTATTACCTTTCAAAGAGTCGTCATGCTCGGGGCCCCATTCAAACGTCGATCCCCTTTCTCAGCAAGGACTCAGGGGGGTGGGCGATTTTCGAACCATTATTGAGAAAGCGCCTGTAGTAGCCCACATGCCCCAGTAAAGACCTGACAGCGCTGACGTTGGTAGGCGTCTGCATTTCTTCAATGACCCTCATCTTTTCAGGGTCTGTCATCAGGCCCCCGCTTGAAACTACATGCCCCAGCAACTTCCCCTGCCTCATTAGGAATTTTCACTTTTGCGGGTTGAGCGCCAGAGACGCGCTCCGGCAGATCTCCAAACATTCTCGTCGACGCCCCAGGTGCTCCGACGCTTTCCCATAAATGCTCCAATCGTCCAGGAAGACTTGCACATGCTTGGATGCCATTTCCTTAAATAACTGGAGTATAGCTCGCTGGAAGGCGGCTGGCGCATTACAAAGTCCGAATGGGCATCCGGTTGTAGGCATAGATCCCATGCTCCGTAGTCAATGTGGTCTTCAACTTGTCTTCTCCGGCAATGTGGTCATTGAACGGGCGGTGGTATCCGTCCAGGAAGGAATAGGCCTCATTGCCTGCGACTTCCTCCAAGATGCAGTCCTTCCAGGGTAAAGGAAACGGATCCTTCTTTGTGACCTCGCCCGAAAATCTACGCAGATTCTAAGCTTCCCATTCCTTTTGGGCGCCACCACGATGGGCGACACCCAATCGCTGTTTTAACCTAAAAATGATGCCCGCTTCCAATTCTTAACCTCCTCATGGACAGCCTCAGCGTACTTCGGGTATATAGCATAGCAGCGGCTACTAGCTTCCTTAGCTTTTGCTAGGAGCTACTTTGCGGGCGAAGCTCTATAAGCTTGAGGAAAGAGAGCGCTGCATGCCTTTTATAGTTGCCCCTTAGCCTCGATAGACTCGGCAGCTTCGCTGCCTTAGCGTATCCTCGTCCGTAATTGAAGGCTTTGCCCTTAGTCTTTCCCTTTGTAGAACGATAGCTTCGCTTCCTTAGCGGTCGTTTATTAGCGTAGCCCCTCATCGTTCTTATTATATGGGGTTTTCCTCGTCTGGATCTCATTGATCGTAAATATTATTAGGTTTCGTCAACCACGGTGAGGTGATGGTTGTTGCCGGGCCAGCCTTTGCATGGAATGACCATACGGAAGCCAGCGTACGGATTGAAGAGCCTGTGAAAAGGCGTACGGATCGATGACATCTCCTGGAGCGTGCCCCCTTCATTCAGTGAAGGGGTATTGCCCAGTAGCCATAGTCCACAGTGGTCCAGCCCAGGCCTTCTCCGGCCTAGGTCCAGAGAAATGGCCTTGAACCGTGGGTGCGTCATCCACATTGCATCAAATTGGAAGGGTTTAGCACCCCACTGTCCACATTTTATCAGCAGAGGGTGGTGGTCCGAGGAGATTCTGGGTAGAATCTTCACCGATGAGTCAGGAAAAAAAGAGAGCCAATTGCTGCTAATTAGCGCTCTATCTAATTTAGCCATGATTCTCGCCTCCCCTTTTCTTAAATTTGTCTAAGTAAAGTTCCTGTTTCCTTTGTTAAGCTCCATGAAATTACAGTCACTGATCATTGTCCTGAATTCCAAGGTTGGGACTCGAGGGGGTCTCAGACCTCCCAATTTCTCTTCACTGCTGCTAACTGCATTATAATCACCAGCGACTATCCATGGTTCATCAAAATTGGATGCCATGTTCTCCAATTCCCTCCAAAGTCGCCTTCTTTCCTTCGGATTGTTTCTTCCATACACACCCGTCATGATCCACCTCTTATCTGAGCCTTTTTCCGACACCATTATACTCCGATTCTCCCACAGGCTCAACTTCCACTGATTCCTTATCCCAACCAAGCCGGTCGGAGTTGTAATTGTGAATAAGCCCTTGGTCCCTTGCAACATACCGATGAATTTTCTCCATGTTACTTTTGATCACCTTAGTCTCTATCAAGAAGCTCACCTTAAGACTCGTTCAGTAGACTTCACTCGTTGTATCCTCAGGCCTAAGGACTCTATAGACTCGTTACGCAGCGAGTGGAGTGCACTCCACGAGCCAACGAGTTCTGGTCTCGTTACGCAACACGACTGAACTCGTTGGAGTCTATCTTGTGTGGCGTAAAACCAGACGTTGTCTTGGCAGTCACCAGAAGGGATTCCACTTTTTTTTATTTGCTTGCATCCTGCCTCTTGTTTTCCTTCGCTAACCCCTCCGTTCGTATGGGAGTTCTGAGGAGGGGGGAGATCCGGATTGTCTGGCAGTGCATGAGCATCAGAAATCCATCTGGAGTACGCAACGAAGGACGGTTACGTGAAGTTGCAAGGCTCGTGAGGAAGGACAGTTATTTGAAGTCACCAGTGGTAAGGAGTCGACCTGAACATTGTTCAGTCGGTAGTTAGCAAGACGGGACTTTTGAGTGTCACTAAGTTCTTTTCCACTTGCTTCTTTATGGAATCTTCTGCTCTTTGCCTTACTGGCGTTGTACGTGGCGTTGTCCCGAGCCACATTGTTTGATCGTGGAGAATCATGGAACGGGTCACGATAAACCAGCAAATGGATTGGATGCTGGAGCAATGTGACCAACTTCCCTACTATAGTCAGAATACCCTGGAACATCGGTTCCGCCCTTTGGTTGAGATGGTGTAACCCCGTTTGAAGACCAAGGACTGAGACGGGTAAAGCATTTCCTTCTTTGAGGAAGCTTAAGGCATTTCAACCTGCGCCTTCACCTCTACCCCTTAATCAGACATACCCCTTGAAGACGGAGGAGACACCAATTCCGATGACGAGTCATCCATCGCAGATGCTGGATATGAGTCAGATGTTGGTTCCAACAGTTTCTATGAGTTCGACGTCAGTGAGGAAGAAGAATCAGCCGACGCCTCCCCAGATGAAGGAGTTGCCATGGAGTAATCCTCTTTATGAAGAAGAGGAGTGTGAGCACACTCTGTCTTGTGAACTCGTCACATTTGAAGACCCTTGATTGTGGCTTTCCTGATTGATAAGGTCATTGCGGATCATAGGGCTTTTTCACCCATGGACTTGTCTGTACTAAAGACGCCAGTACCTCTTCCTCAGACGTCTTGGAGGTCACCGACTACGGCATGGCCGGTGTACGTGACGCAGGTTGAGGAAGGCGTAGCCGACGCCTTCGCCCTTATCAGACAGACCGACCCTATTATATTAGCCGGACGCCCCACACTAGCCCCTTGACACCTGACCTTTTGTTGTAATTGAGATGGAAGACTTAGACTCCACTCAATACCTCATGGCGTCCGCCCCCGACCCATATATTCTACTTTATCAGGCGTCTTGGATCATGACCCAGGCGTCTGTTCACAGGGCCTTATCCCTGATGGTTTTGTTCGACTTGTGTGGGATCCGGCCCACAACCCTTTAGCGTGGTGCTGGGGACCAGCACGATTGGAAAAGGGGAGGTTTGATCCTTTTTAGTCTCAATGTCCTTCCAACTAGTGACACCCATCCCGCATTTTGGCCCTAAATCCCTCCTGTTGTTCCTTATGTCATAAGCTTTCCGACGCCTCAGACCGCGCGTCAATTGGACATCGTGCGGCCACCCCGGAAGCCTTTTCTTGTGTAGGACACCTACCCTGCCATTAAGGTATCCCCTTGACCCAAGGCCCCTAGACACTTAGGATCCCTTGTGGTAGTTGTTCCGCCAGCCATCACTGTCACGAACAGTGAACGGTCAGGGAGTGGAGCAGTTCTTACGGTGCATGATCGAGGGCGTGCTCGACCAAACCATTATGTAAATGTTCACTTCTGAATGCCGGATTCTCAGGCTCCGCGCCATATCAGATCGTGGAGTCAGAATCCGTTGGTGAAACGTGCTCCTTTTTCTTTGTATAAAGAAAGTCGTTCTAGACTGGTTTTAGGGGGGCTAGAGCTTTCGGGCTAGAAAGTTGACTGCCTTCGGGCGTTCTGTAAAGTTTCATCTTTTCTTTGATTCATTCTCTTTTGGGTTCCTCATTTGTCTATCTGCCTGTGCGAATTATTAATTCTTTGTTTAGGGCGCTCATTCCGCTTAATCTGTTATTACTCTTGCATACATCCAACTAGCAGTTGATGGCATCTTGGGCATCCTGGCGGCTAGGCTAAGTCGGAACAGTGGCAAATCCTGCAGGGAGGCCTCACCCGAGGCCGATTCCAGTGGATCACTATAGAAGATTCTAGAAGCAAGCTACGCTACCTTCTGGCTAGCTCGTGCAATCTTAGACAAATTCCTTCGCGCTTAGCTTAGTAAGCTAGCTTGGTAAGCTAAGCAAGCCTGGTTCTCCGGGCACTATGGTAGGACGTGGATCGATCATGACGAGAATGGGCTTCTCCGTAATGTAATGTAATAGAAGAGTCACGGTCCAGTTCCCCGGGCTTTCTCCCTTCTCGACCAGACGAAGGAGATATGAATTCAATTCAGGCAGGTAAGGGCTCGGCTTGACCGTGTGTTCTCTCCTGGTCGGGTCGGAGGCGAAGACTGGCAAAGTTCATCATTCAGTGGTGGGGTGTTCATAGAAAAGAAGGCGTCGCCCAACGAGTGGCGGATTTGGATGGAGTCTCGCTTGGATGCTGGGGAGATCCATAGATCTGGATAGAGTCTCGCTCATAGAGGAAGAGTACGCGCGCTAGCGCGCTACGGCTTACGCAGTGGATCGGATCAGATAGCCCTTCGGGCAACCAACCCAACCCGGCACATCCAATTCCGATCAACAACTTGGAGGTATGGCTGAGTGGCTTAAGGCATTGGTTTGCTAAATCGACATACAAGAAGATTGTATCATGGGTTCGAATCCCATTTCCTCCGGCACGGAAGTGGAACGGGCGGGCGAAATTACGTGAGAGAAAGAACCTCTTGGTGGAGTCCCCCGGAGGACCGAAGAGCACGACTTATTAGTGTGACTAGGAGCGGAGAGCCTCTTTCTTGTTCTTGGTGGCGTCTATAGCGAAGAACACCTGACCGAACGAGGGCCGTCCAGTCCCTCTCGGTTCGTCGAGCAAGCTCCTCCACTGCTTGGTAAGGTAGGGCGCTATTCGATGAAGAAAACACACTTTAGGAAAGTGGTTCAGGTAGCTCAGCTGGTTAGAGCAAAGGACTGAAAATCCTTGTGTCAGTGGTTCGAATCCACTTCTAAGCGGGCGAAGGGTAAAAAGGGCACGTAGCCGGGAGCGAGCCGGATTTTTAAATGAAAGTGGTTGAAAAGTGGTTGGAGGCAGATTTTCTAAAAGCGGTTGATTACTCGGATTGGTTCTCGCGTCCCTGTGCCCAAAAAGGATGGGCGAGTTCGGTTCGAGTCTTCATCGATCGGGTGGCTCTTGGATGAAAGGGCTCCGGGGGGGTGAGACGAGGTGTAGCGCAGTCTGGTCAGCGCATCTGTTTTGGGTACAGAGGGCCATAGGTTCGAATCCTGTCACCTTGATGTGAGCTGAAGTCAGCTAAGACTCAAATCTGAAATCTGCACAATATGAAGAAGAATATCCATCGACCGTTACCACCTCATCTTACTCTTTATATGTCACAGCTCACTTCGACGTTTCCAATTTCCCATAGAATCTCCGGGGCTTTCCTAGCCACTATAAGGGGGTGGGTTTGGTTTGAACCTGTACCCTATGAGATTGGGAAGAAAATCAAACGTAAAGCAACTACAGTAAGGGAGGCTTGGTCCAAGCAAAAGAAATGACCAGGTATCTCACACTTGCTCCTCTTGGCTGGCATGGGTCCTTTCAGGCACAGGTCAACTAAACGATAAATGTGGTCCATACGTGATGGTCCACTTGAGATGCCACTACTCCCATGACTATCCGAACTGAGGCAATCTTTTGTCAGGTGCGAAAATGAGCCATAAGTCAAGGTGACGAGAGCTGACCTTGGACCATTAAGACTGACGGTTCGAGCCACCAGTGGAAGAGTTGAAAACCTACTCCTGGGTGACATGAAACAATCGACGATCTACTGCTCCCTCATACACAGGAGGATCAGACGAAGAATCGCTCAGGTTAAGGAATTTGACTTTCAGTCTCATCTCTGGTCTTGTGGGATAGCAGACAATGACTCGGTATCAGGCTCGTACTAGACTCAAGCGATCAGGCAAGGAGGACAGCGGGTATCAGGGGCTTTAACCTTAATTTAAAGATCAGATCCAAAAGTTAGAAAAGGAACAAAGATTTCAGAAAACAGGAAGGGATTCTATAACATTCGAGATTCATAAAGGTAGCACAAAAACACGCGTCCCAATTCAATAGATTTGAGTTCAAGTGGCGCAGGACCTCCCGCCATGAGTTCCCTCACACTGATGATTCAGCAGGAGAACGGTGTAGTAGACTCTCGGTCAGACCTAATATACGTATAATCGGTTAAAGAACCCGGAAAGCCATCAGGACCTGGAATTAAAAGACAGGAATACTGGGAAGTCGGGTCTATAGCCGCCCCTTTCTCTTACGGGCGTGCTTTCGACAAAGAAAGGTTCTGTCACCGTCACTGGTACTGACTGCGATCGGCCTGACGTTTCCATCGAGTTGCATGTGAAAAGCATATAGCGTTGGAAAAGAGAATAACTCATGCATGAAAGAAAGAATAAAAAAGTTTCACTATCTTCCCCGTCTCTCCATCATAAATTCAAAGAAAGACTAGCAGGCAAACCCGTTATTCAAGGGGATGAATCAGGTGCAGGGGTTAGCTTCGGATTCCTATAGGTGATATGGGAAAGAGCATGTGGGGTTTTTTACTTCCTTAGAGGAGAAGCCAATGAATTGTGTGATTTGACTGTTCTCGGTAAAGTGGTTAAACAGCTAGTGGCGTGTATCAAAGGTTATCTTGTGCGTCTGTTCGCAGGAGATGAAAAAGGCTTTGATTAGGTAATAGCTTCGTGCTTAGGTCCCTACTTTCTTTTTTTTTTGAATTCAAATAGTGTCCATTGATACCTTATAGTTATAGAGTGACCGTTTACACACCTTCTCGGGCCAGTGTAGTGGATCTTTCCCATTATGACAGTGAAACGATCAAAAGATGCCGATTAGAAAGGCAAGGCCGAAGCTTTACTAATAAGGGCTTCTCCAGCTCCACCAGAGCATTTAAAAAGAGCGCTCGGGGCCTAAGCGGGCAAAGAGAAAGATCGTGTAACTTGACAGGTGCAGCCACGACGGAAAAACCTCAACCGCAGTAGCTCTTGTTCTTCTTCCTTCTCAGAGGCCGATTCAGTAGCTTCAGTGACCTCCATGGTTAGTCTTTGTATTGCAGGTTCTAATCCTGAGATGGATTCTTGTGGGCCAGTCTCAGGAGGGATAGCTTCGCTCCTGGGTTCCAGGGATGGCTCCATCTCGGTTGTGGATCTAATCAGCTCCATCAGACCGCCTGCCTCCACAGTGAAGCTTCCGGCCACTGCTTCCACAGCAGGACAGGAGTAGAAGTGAGTGCTTCAGGTGGATAAGCTTCGACGCTCTCAACCTGGTTTGGATCGTTTGACTATGGCTCCGCGTTCTTTACAATCATAAGCTCGATCACGAGGGTCCAAATCAGGGTCTCCATCTCGCCTTATTAAATAAGTTCGGGCAAATCTACATTTTCAGAAGTTATAGGTATAGCTCAGGAGATGGGATTGGATCCGGAATTCGAATTGGCTCTCCATCATCTGGAACTAAATAAGTTTCGGGGTCTTGATTTCCATTAGAATCTGCATATGGAATTAGAACCCGGCTACCCTTGATTTGATCATCATTAGGTGGTGAGAAAGCACGCCTTATGACGAAAGGGGAGCATTACGTCCGATCAAGACACCAGTCTGCCCTCTAATAGAGGTGCTACGGAAGAAATTAGGCACTGAACTGAGGTTTAGCAGTGCTTATCACTCAGGACGGCCAGACTCCAGTCGTCGGTTTACTGGAAGACTTGCTGAGGAGCTTAGTGCAAGGGAGACCGAGCAAGTGGGAATAAGTTCTTCCAACTGCAGAGTTTGCCTATAAAAACGATGTGAATCGGCCTATGTTAAGTAAGGGGGAAGTAACCATTCGAAGTGGTGTATGGTAAGAGGACTAACAATAAGGGGGAAGCACAGCGATCAAAGCTTTGGTTTAGGGCCCACTTGGTTTAAACGAAAGAAGAGATCTTTCTAGCGATTCAGTTCCTAGAGGGTTCCAAACCTAGCCTTCCAATATGAGAGCGAGACAAGCAAGCCTGAACCCATCCAATGAAGGAAGTGACGCTTGCTACGATCAATATCCGAACAACACCTTGACTTTGAATCTAGATGATGCATAAAAATGCCCTCTCCCGCGCGATTTGATCTCTCTTCCATTTGTCGAGTCGAGCTATCACCCCGATTGGAATAGATATACACAGCCCCTCTACCCCCTACTCTAGTCAGCTTTCTATCTCTTTCTCCAACCTTCGATGATCCCCCTGCAGGCAAATTACCGAAGTCAAGAAGGGCCTGATCTTCCGATATCGATATCTGATCCATAAGCTAGCTCTTGGTTAAGAAAATCCTGAATATGCAGACCCGGGTGCAGTAAACGAACTTATATTCTCTTTCCTCCCCTCTATAGTTCTCCCCTTACATAAAAGGTGATTAACATGGGACGCCGTGCGATCATACAACTACTCTACGTGGGCCTTAATCTGGGCATACGAAGAAAGAAGAACATGTTTTCAAAGACCTCTGGAAATGCCTGTTTTGTCTACTTAACATATGGGACGAGCTAAGCTATATACCGGCTTGGAGCTTTCTTCACCAGTTCCCATAGCCTCTTCTCTTCCATCTTTTCCTAAAGCAGGGTTGGCTTTTTTTCCTTCTTTCCCAAAAGAAATAGACCTTATGGTACGTACCCTTCTTAGCCATTGGTGCATTAAGGCTGAATGGGTAGTCTAAAAAGACAATTGGCTTCTCCTCAAAGGAAGTCATATGCTCTTTTCTTAAGTGTGGTGTCTTCAATACAACCTTCCCTAAAAGTGGAGGTAGGAGATCCAGTTAACGAATAGGCTACGGCTGTAGCTGCAACGAGTAATGATTTCTCGGATGCTCTTTCTTAATCTGATAGAAAGTGGTTCCTTATTCTCGGCACCTATCAAAGTCATGTAATCCCTGTGTACTTGTCATCGAAGCAGCACCCTTTTTTCCATTTTCCGAGAGTAGCAATCGATCCAATGTGGATTGCCGACTCATTATCCGCCCGACCAGCCAGAACCTTTATGTCTATAGGGGCTCTGTTCCACACACATATCTGTCCGGATGCTGTGATCGGATTGGAAGAGAATCAGGCCTTGCTTGATAAGGGCTTTATCCGGCAGCCTGCAAACGGAGGCTGAAAAACTACAGGGACCTCGCCTATTTATTGGATTAAGAAAAAGGGGAGCGAGACAAAGAAAGAAAAAATGAGAAAAGATATTCGGCGAGCATTAGCCCACATTCTCCCTTTACTAAAGTCGTCCAAGCGACTGGATCCTAGGCTTTAAAATTGGGATTTGGTTTAAGTTTAAGAAGCGGTGGTCATGCTGTTGTATGGCTCCGCATGGGGTGATGCGGAAGCCCCACTCTCCACCTTAACAGGGCCGACGGTCGAATAGATCGGTTAGGAGAGGTTGTCATCCTGACCGCGGAGGTTGTGGTGGTGGAAGCTTCATTAACATTAACTGCTGGACATGCAACAGTTATTTCGATCGCTTCTTAAACTTAAACTATTTCATCTTTTTTTAGGTACGATTGGTACATTCTTATCAATAGGTCTTCGTAGAGAATTGAAGGGTATTGACTTTTTGAGTCCATGGGACTGCGCGCTTATTACCCTGGTGCTCTTAGCTTTGGTCTTTCAATAGAAATTTGTCTCTTCGAGAGGGGGAAAGATGCCCTTTCAATTGAAGCTAATCGTGCATCTCATTTTATATGTTTTTACTATTATAGTGGTCTCGCTAGTAAAAAATTCGGTCTTTCACTTGATTGCCGTAGGGGGCATTTCCTCTACATGTTTCATGATGAATGCTTATGGGGGCGGGGGGGATTCTTCCTCTTCCTTTTTTGATGGCATTTCTGGCTGGGGGCAAAATACCGCCGAACCGGGGGAAGAAATCAATTCGCAGCCTTCTCAGGGAGTCGGGCAGCGGCTTCCAGGTTCTTTCGAAATCTCTTCGCCGGGCATAAGCGCAGATTCGATCTTTATGGAATTGGAACAGCCCGGGGGAGAGCCCGCCTCCCAACCATCCACAGCCCGGGCCCCAAACGAGGGGGGGCACGAAGCAACTAGTCAACCAACTGGGGAATCTTCAAGCTCCGGCAGTTGGCGTCAGTATCTGAACTTCTCATCAGATAAAGAAGGAGATTCCGCCCCCGAGCCATCCACGGCCCGGGCCCCCGAACCATAAACCTCATCCACGTGGAGTGGCCCTTGGATTGAGAAATGGCTTTATCCCGAGGTCTCTTCATCGGCCCCAGATGCCCAGGGTCCGCGGCAGCAAGGGGAACTCTTTCAGCCAACCGACACGCATCAAGAGCAACCCCCAGCCGCTGGTCCATCGGAACCCAGAGGGGACCCCAGTCATGCCCCCGTAGAGTCGTCCCCATCATTATATCTCTCTGATCAAAAATTTCTAAAACAATTCTTCTTGGAGGAGGGCGCTGCTGTTGAACAACAACAACAGCCGGGGGTTCCGGAGGCGTTGCCGCAGGCGCCAGCACCGGCTGAAGACCCGGAGCTCATAAAAAAAGCAATTATAATAAAAATGAAGCAACTTTACCCCGACGATCCATGGGATCCTGAGAATCCATTAATCCGGGGGGAGGTGGAACCTCTTAGCTGCTTTGAACAACCTGTGATACAGCGCATCTTGCTGCTCATCCGGAAGTCTGGTAGTTGACGCTATCTATCCATCGAAGTAGACCTATCCAGTCCAGTGAATAATCGATTTTGAGTTAAGGAGGGATTTGAAGAAAGGCTCGACCGGCCCCAACGGGCTGGCTGCTCTAAACCGATAGGTAACGGGAGAGGTGGGGATACTCGACCAGCCGGGAGAGGAAGGATACTTTTGATCGGGATCGGTACCCAACCCAGAGGCACAGGATCCGTGAGCGGAGCAAGCGGTTGGTTAGGTAGATAGCAAGGTTGTCAGACTTCGCACATATTATAATAAATAACAGTTGCTTACAGGGACTTCGATCTGGACCAGCATCTCCGTCACTTCGATAGCCCTGGCCCACTGGTGGTAGGTCTCTTTTCGAAAATGAAAAACCTTTCCAAAGAGATTTCCAAGACAGAATACAGTGCAAGTAAGGGACAGACAGCTCAAGAAATGATTGATCAAATCACCGAGTGCTATAACCAAAAAATAAAGACCTACCTCGCCACTTTGTGAAAATAGCGCGCAAATCCAAGAGTTTTTAATATGTAATTTGCTATATATATATTACAGATTTCCGAGAAGGAGCGGATGGGCAAAGCTCTCGGTTCAAATCGTTCTAATTCACTAGAACGTTTCCAAAATATGAAAGACAAATAATCTATCATATTGTAGCGGAATACCGGATTGAAGAATTTTTTTTTTTTGCAGGCTAACGGGCGTTTCGTCGTTCCTGAACCGGCAAGGGAAGCTACTGGCAACCCATCTCCTTCCCATTGACTTGTTAAGACTTACTAAAGGAAGGCGATCCGCATCTCCGAATTCATCTGTGGGCGAGCGAACAGAAACGAATGAAGCATCTAATGCACCTGCGTTTTCCCTCCCATCTTGTGATTATGCCATTCCATCCCCGGGGGAACAAGCAGGCGAAACTAGGGTTCCGCATCTATTTCTACTTCCATCTCTCCTTGTCCAGTTCCTGTGTCTTCCTCCGCTAGGCTCGTTAAAATGCTTCTTTTCCAGGTTGTTCGTGTCTTCCAAACGCTACCTCGTAGCAACCAATGGAGGTCCGATGCCTCTCAATCGATTGATTATGCAATTCCATCCTTTCAAAAAGTGTTTTTTTCCCTACAGGCCCAGTCCATCTCTTTCCTCTGCCCCGGATCTCTCTCCTGGGGAACCTTCCACCCTGTCTTTTTATCCCGACGGGGGCATAGCTAGCTTCTTTTTGGTTAGCGGAGGGACTGGATGGCTATTCAAGGATTCGAAGCTTTATCCGGTTCCTACCCGCAGGCTGATTCCGTTGAGTCAACATCCCCGGTACCCTTGAGTGAATGACCTAACCAACGGGTAGATGGATAGGAGGGTTGGTCCACGACCCCTCGATGCATTCCGGAATCCGTTACTGGATAGCCCCCCCGAGACCTCTCGCCTCATCATCCCATCCCTCCCGAGGCCCACACGCACGGGCCCCCGGAACCGTATTAGATTCTAGTCTTCCATCCAATTCCCGTGGAGCAAGGCGAGAGATGCAGGGGAATGGAGCACGAGATGAATGAATGAGTAGAGTGGAGCGAGAGATGCCCCTGTTCCGTGTCACACCTCATGAACCTCTCTCTGGATACCTATTACTAGGGAAGTTCATTGGGTGCCATCAAAAGTAAGAGAGGCCCTGCATTCGTTAATACATATATGGACACATCGGCTTGACACCTAGCGTTTTTACCGGAGCAATCAATGGATCCTTCCACCATTTCCTTCAAAAAACCTCTACCGCATCCGTTCCAAGAAAGTGATTCAAGAGCTACCAATCCCCTATGAGACCTTCATTCGTCTCCCTCCGAACCGGAAGTAAGCGATTACCCGTTACTTCTCCCGGCCGGTGGAGGCGCATCGATGATGACCCCGCTTCGTAGGATCAATGAACTCATTCGCAGCACCGAACTCCTCTCTTTCAGACCCTTGGATCCGAGCCGCCGGTGTTAATACATATGTAATAGCGATGGATCTATTTGCTGGATCTCGCCGAGCAAGGGTGCCCGGGTGGGCCAGTACCCGGCCGGATCTATCACTCCTGGCACCAGGAACGGGATATGTAGCTACTATGCATCCCTCAACCTCAACATCGGAAGCGGACCTCTCCAGGTGTTAAAAAGGTGTCTTATTCCTCTTCCTATCAATCCTCTGCTTCGGACTTCGAAAGGTTCATCCCCGTTACCGGGATTCCAAATCTCTCTGTCTAGAAGAAGAAAGGGCGCTCCTACCTTCAGGCTACACAGGAGGTCAACAGAGGCAAAAGAATCACCTAGAAAGGGGGTCTCTCTTAGGGCTTCTTGCCAGTAGGAGGAAAGAGAAACAACCTTTATCTAGGGGAAATAGAACAACTACTATGAAAGGAATATTGCTAATCTTGATATAGTGAAACAGGAAGATATAAAGATATTCCTATACTGAGGATAATCATCCGGTAGAACTAAAAGAGGATTAGAATGCCCTTAGAGAAGAAAACATCCAGAGGAAGCAAAGGCACCTTTAGCTCGATCTAATCTATTCTTTTCTTTCCTATCTTGTTATAACCCTACAGTAAAGCTACATGCCTCAATGCCTCAGGTATTCCATTACAGAACCTCCCGGGGTTAGTTCCATAGCCTAGCTTATTACCTTCAAGTAGGAGGAAGGAGAGAAAATACATATAAGACAAAGCAGACTATCTTAAGATAGACTAGCAGACAATCTTAGACAGACTAGACACTATACACTAGAGTTAGACGCGAGAGGGGAGTCCCAACCAGAGGAATTCGGAATTTCGTAAAGTGATGTTGAGTCAACGATGAGTGAGCAACAATCGGTAGATAACTGTCAACACAAGATGCTGCTCCTATTGGAGGGAGCTGTTGGATGCTAATGGGATACAGGAGAAAGAAGAGAGCTACAATCTAATACATTCTATTCTGTCTTGAGCTACTGGACGATGTAACGTACCTAATATAATAAGACATAAAAAAAACGCAGGTAACTAGGTGCAATACAAGAGGACGGTAGGACGACGAACCATAGGATGTCAGAGAAGCGTCCGGGTTGTAACCATGTGAAGATTCAAAGGGGCCCCACATCGATATAATTCGTTCTAGTGATCTTCGACCACCCTTAGGAACATCCATGAAAGATAGAGAGAAACCTTAGAGAGCTTAAGGCCAGAAGGGAGATTAA